AGGAGACTTTCTACTTTTTAAGTATTTCTATTTATATAGAATACAATTCTTCTTGAATAAGCTTTTAAGGGGTCCCGCAGCTTTTCCTTCCGTCAGGAGTCTTAGGAAAATCTGTAGAAAATAAATTGAATTCCCAATTCGACGTGTATTTTAAACGAATCTACCCTTGATTAACAAATTGTGCAAAAGATTTTTTTATAAAATGAAGACGGAAGGACATGAAATAAGACGCTGATTTGCTAAAGTTTGTAATTCTGCTCTGTTTTGCTAGTACGATATTTATCATGAAATTCATTGGAATTTGTAATACAGCAAGAGCCAATTATTAATACAACGACTGGATTTGAGGGAATTGATATGTGTTCCCGCACGCCCACAGGATGTAAAAGAAATAAAAATCTACGATTGCTTAATATTTGCTAATTACCTGCAATGAACACATCATTTTCTGGATTTCAACGAATCACACTCCTTCATATACATCAGGAGTCCATTGATGAAATGGAAAGAGGGACAATTTGAAAGCTGTTCCAGCTGTAATAAATGCAGCAGAAACGTAAGTTATAGAAAAATATTGATTGACTAAAAGTTTATCAACTGTTTCATTAAGCTGAAGCTGCCCGCCAGAAGGTCCATACAACGGAGAAAAACCATATAATAAAAAAGAGGAACTCGCTCCGCCCATCGATAAAAATTTCATACTTGCCTCGTTCGATCTCACATCCCGTTTAGTATATCCGGATAAAAAGCAGGAAGATAAGGCTAGCAATTCCAGAGACACATAAATAGTTACCAAATCATTTGCACAGCTAAGAACCATCCCTCCTAAACCTGCAGTCAATTTAAACAATAAAAATTCGGCCAAAGCCACTTTTGAACAAAGTATGTAATCAACCGACAAAGAAACAGATAACAATGAGCAAATTAGTAGAAAAAATCTGAATATATTGCTGAAATCACTCGCGTGAGAACGTTCAGAAAGGATAGAAAATTCCCATTGACATACTAAAATCACTGCGCTAACAAACAAGGATACCAGAGAAATTTTATAAAGCAAAGTTGTATTTTTTCCCTTGTTCGATAAGTCGATTGCAATTATTGCGATTAAATTTAGAATCAAAATAATTTCTGGTAAAATTGGCAAATTGGTAGAAGTGAAAATTAATTTTGGTACAATAAAGTTGATATCATTCGTAATAGAAATCGAGGTAATGTTTGAGGTTGGGTTATTTCATGTCACACTCTTTCAATAAAAAAAAAAGATTAACAAATTAAAAACTTCCGTATCTATGGAACTGTGTAAACAGGATCATGAAGGTACAAAACAAATGCCTAACCGATGAATCCATTTGGTAGCGATTTTAAAACAAGCTAAATTCATGGAAAATTGCCAGGGAAACTTCAAATTTGACTGATCCTTTATATTTATAATAGGGCAAATTGCACTAAGACAAACCGAATCAAAGTTGAACGCCAAACCCTCCGATTGTTTGACGATTCAGATTGGGTAAACACAAAAAATTGATTTAGTGTTTCCAAGTTGAATCTACGCCGCAGGAAACGTATTGTACTCCTATGTTTACCGGCTAACGTACTGTCGCACGAAATCTGTAATATATATTTCAACCTACGCAATCTATCCTGATTCATTGAAGCACCGTAATACAGGGAAAAAACTTTCCAAAGTTGTACATATCCATTCAAAATATCATCATCTGTTAAAGTAGCCCAGGCTGCTTTACCAATCGGATGTCCACTCATGTTGCAAAATTTGCGTTTCGTCAAAATCTTAGTTATTACTAAACTTGGAACCTTAGGATGAAATTTTTTTATATCCAAAAAACTAATGTACGAACCTGCCAAGACTTCAATACGGACGCTTTTTGAAATTAATCTTGCAATTGAGATGTAACCCAGGGATGAGACACAGCTGGTCGATAGTAATTTCAGACGTGGTTCGTCTGATTCAGTCCGGTAATGAAAATGATGTTTAAGAAGTGTCGAGAAGTAGTAAAGCCATTTCTTCGCGAAGTAGCGAGTTCCCTCAAAGACTATAATAAATTTGTTCCTATATCTTCCGTAGTGAATGCACGAGCTTTGAGTGAAGTACGAATTGATGCCTGGGGTGTCCAATTTGAATTCATATGCAGAAACATGTTTCTCTTTCCGAGTAATGTTACAACAATCAATGGATGAAAAATAATGGACTTGTGACTTACATATCTGTTTCCATGGAATCAACAAAAGTAAATCGATCTCAGAGTTATATAAATTTTGAAATACAACTTCAATACTTCCCTCTTGCCCCTCCTTATAGGAATAAAGAGTTTTTCCACAAAAAAATTTGTATTTATAAAACACTATCCTTAGGAAATGCGGAAATGAGACATCTTGAATTTGTTGCCGAAACAATCGAATTAGAGTCTCCAAATGAAATTTTTGTGATAAGTTCATTTCTAAAACATGATTAGATTTTGGAAATCTATCTTCCATAAATAGAAATATTGAATGAATGGACTGTGACATCTTCAAACTACTACTTAAATTATCACCCATTCGAGGGAAAAAAGATATGCTTAAAGTTAGACATATTATTTTTTTAAGTAAATAAAAATAGAAATCTGCGTTTAATCCATCAGTTTAGTTTCGAACAAATCCTGAATTAACAATTTTCAAATAATTATGGTCACGCATGCTACAAATTAAACGTTTGATTGCCACTGTACTCCGTGCCCCAGAAACCAAAATCCTGTCTGGCCTACGTGATCGCCGTTTACCCTCCATCAAATAAAAAGTTTCCTCAAACAAAAGAGGAGAGGAGTGTAATAGATAACCTTTCTTAGTGTTAGGTTCCTCATTTTTTTGTAATGCACCAGATTTGGCAAAAGATCCGTAAGTGACTGTCGTCGCGATAACTCCCAAACAAGCATTGGTATGTTTGATAGATAATTTTTTTTAATAAAATTGGTCTTCCACGGCATGGAAGATGAAATTGGCAAGTATCTCCCGATACGGAAGATACTTACTAATTTGACTCTCGTGTGAGAAACATTCCTCAAAATAAGACCTCAAAAAAAAAAAACATTTTTCAACAAGTTGTCAAATTGCCGAGCAACCTTTCCCTGGAAAGAGCCGTGGCGACTAATGCCTCTCATTATATATGAACACATCTGCAAAATTCCGAACTCAAATTGAGTTCCGAGAAAATATTTGTTTTGAGATTAAGCGTGCCATTTGCTGAAACTAACTATCTCCTATTTTCACCTCCCCCGCTCCACTTTTTCATTGCATTCTTGAGAATCTCCCCAACATCAGTTCTTTCAACATAGGTTTTGATGGAGAACCAATAGTCTTTCCTAAATACTCTGCTTCTAAACGGAATGACGAATACGACGTATAGGTAGAGTACGAGGAAAAGAGAAGGATAATACAAAAACATCTGAAAATATTTGTAAACTAAGCCCGTTAGATTCTCCTCAATTATTAAATTTTTCACATTTCACTTTCTACTTCCGGAATTAGGTTCTGACTTGTTAAGTAATTTTCAAATTTTCCCGTTTAAGAATATCGCGAACAGTTTCTGTTAATTGAGCTCCGCTTTCACAAAAAGCAGTAATAGCCGAAATATCTAACTGGGTTTCCTCCTTACGGGGGTTATAAAACCCAACCTCCCTAGTTACCTTCCCTTCTCGCCGCGATTGGGCGTCAATTGCGACTATTCGGTAAGTCATTTATCGAGATAGGTGTTTGCAGAGACTAACCCCCCCGCGAAACCGCATGGGAAATTTTTAGTTCGTGCGGCTTGAAGCATAACTCGGGTTGAGCAAATTAATAATTTTATCCTTTCCCTTCAAGTGAAAAAAAAAATTAGGAAGAAAAAGTACTTCTCAGTCATCCGACTCGAAAACTATTTTCTGTATTGAGTTATCTTTTTACGAATCACTGCCCCGTGGAGAAAAAAATTACTATGGAATGGAAGGGCCAAATCCCTATCTCCCCGTTTCCACCTCCTTACCCACTCGTGGGTTCGGGTAGATATTCGACATACCCTCGTTCATAAATCAATTTTAGTAATCTTTAGGTTTAGGCCTAACCCCAGGGATTTTTACATTAAGAATCGGTAGCAACAGAACCTATCTCCATTGACCCCTAGACGGTGAATAAAAAAGTTTTATTCACGCGCATTGAAAAATGAAACTCGATTAGGACTGAGTACTTGACTCATTTAACCCCAGTGCTGCTGAGTCAGTCTCAATATAATTTAGTTTTTACCTTCTCGAAAAAAGCAAAGAGAAGTGGTAGCCTGATGGAGCTTTGCTGCTCTATTTTTCCAAGATAACCATAGATACCACTTTTCTCGGAATATATAGATATACTGGAATAGATCTGTATCCTTCAAGTTACATTAAGTAATGAGTTTTACTAAATGTCGAAGTGAAAACGTCTTGCTTTTCGGAAAGAACCGGCGGTTATCAAATTCCGCGAAAACGACTTCGGTACTCGAGTCACCCGTTGCTTCCTACCATATCGTTTCAAGCGTAATTTTACCATAACATCTAGGAACCAAAAATTTCTTATTATTAAATAGCTCCTATTATCGTCAAAACTTCGTGCCAACTTTCTTTTCAGTGCATTTCAAAAAGAGAAATAGAGTTAAATGACCTGAAACTTTCTTGGAGAAGTACCTTACCAATTTGGCAAACTAAGCTAGGGGCTCGTTCTTTCCTTAGCCGCATACGTCACATCAACTGTAATCTCTGAAATATTGTTTTGTTTTGCAAAAACTTCGGTATTTCTCTTGATTTTTCCCCTCACGAAGCCAGGGATTTTTTTTGGTTCCAACTCAGCTTCAGGGTCCCATTCCATAATTTTCTTATCTGTCGAGAGGGATTTGGTGCTTATCTCCTTGGTGTCGTGTCCTCCAAAAACGTCTGATGAGTGATCTTCCATACCCAGATTGAATGAGTTGTATATTAAATCTGATATTTGATTGGTTCCCTCGTAACCCAAAAAGGGTCGATATCCTGGAGGAAAATTCTGAATATGAACTGGTGAGGAAATGACCCCACACGGAATGTCGATACGTTTGCCGATATGACGCTCCATTTGAGTTCCAAATATGGCAGAGGGCTCGATACGGGCTATCGTATCCCCAACTTGGGTATGATCCTCTGTAATTAGTATTTCATCACACAAACCTCGAACCTGCTCGTTAAACCGTTCTGCATCATGCTTGCAATACGTGCCTGCGCAACTCACACGAATTCCCATTTCTCCGACAAGTATTTTTGTAATAGAGGCGGCATGGGTTGCATCACCAGAAACCGCCGCTTCTTTTCCAGCCAAATTTTGGCAATCGATAGATTTGGAAAACCAAGCTGCTTGAGAAACAAATTTGGTTTGATTTTCGACATATAGATCGTAATTAAGTTTTCTTCTCAATAGTACGGGAGCCCACAAATTTACAAGTTTACCGATCTGTACGATGAAGTCAGCTGTATTTGAAATACCTATTGGAGTTGTCGATAAATGAGGCATTCCATATTCCTTCTCCAAAAAAGTTGCTGCCATCAAACCCATCTCTCGGTAAGGGACTGTATTAAACCAAGCTCTTGGTAAATCCTTAAGATTTCTGAGAAACTCTCCTTCTGGGATTATTTGATTGATTGAAACTCCCGATTCTCTAGGTAAACGTTTCAACTCGCGACAGTCATGTTGATTGTGAAAACCTGGTGTAGGAATTCCTATAATATTTGCCGAAGGTGCATCGGTCAGGGACCGGTTGGAGATGCCTTCTTTGCAAGCTCTATCTAGATAATATCGAACTATTTGTTCCAAAGTTTTATCCGAGGCTTGGAGCTCGTTGACTCGGTAGTGATTAACATCTGCCAGAATTACATCAGACTCGGAATACAAGGAAGCCCGATCCGCAAAATTTTGCAAATCCTCTTGTAATATACTAGAAGTACATGTAGGTGTTAAAACGATTAAATCGGGGCGTTATTCCTCATCTTTTCGGCTTATATTACTTACAACCTTATCCCGAGATCCACGTGCTAAGACGTGGCGATCCACTACACTAGCAGTTACCGGGGTAAAATCTCTCTCCCTTTCCGACATGGAACGCATTACGTTGAAGTGATCATCTCCCAGAGGGGCATGCATAATAGCATGTACATTTCTAAAGGAACTAGCTACCCGTAGGGTACCGATGTGAGCGGGTCCAGCATACATCCGATGAGCTAATTTCATAATTTACTTTCACCACTTCGTTGCTTCGCACCCCGAAGAAATCTATTGCTACATGTGGCTTATCATCATAATATAAACTGGAAGATGGATCAGAAAAGCTACTTTTCATTCTGCCACTTATTGTTCTGTAGAACCGAGATTCTACGCTCCCTTCCTCCTCTTTCAATCTGGGACGGAAGGATTCGAACCTCCGAGTGACGGGACCAAAACCCGCTGCCTTACCGCTTGGCCACGCCCCACAAATGATGGTTACATTAAATATCTCACAGCTTGGGTTTCCCGTCAACCGCTTTCTTTCACTTACAAACTCCGTTTTTTAAGTAAAAGCAATTGAAAAAAGTTGGAATTGATAAGAATCCCCAATATTTTATAGAAAAAAACTAACCGAAAATCCATTCGGATAAAGTTTGGTTCAAAATAAATTTGAATCTTTCAATAACTACCCATTTGGATGAGAAGATATATAATAATACGTAGTCATATACATGTATGTGAACAGAGATATGTAGATGTCCGACAGGTTAACCTAATCGAAAGATGAAGTATAACCGCGTCGGGGGAAATCATTTGTTACATTATTGGAGAATAGACATGATAGTTTTGTACAGCATCTATCTAGAAAATCCTCTTTACTTAAACGACGTCTCCTTCGCCAAGTTACCCGAAGCTTATGCTATCTTCGACCCAATTGTCGACATAATGCCAGTAATACCGGTGTTCTTTCTCCTCCTAGCTTTTGTTTGGCAAGCTGCTGTTAGTTTTCGCTAACATCTTAGAAAATTAACTGTATGAATCGATTCCTAATACTTATTTGGTGGCTCTCGCGAGCAAGGCAGCCGTTGGAACGATTAAAAAAAAAAAAGTGGAAAAATGGGCAGTTATCGCCAATTAAACAAATTAATTCCTTTCAATTTCTCCACATGGGGCATACATAGCGAAGGTATAAACCCCGACTAAATGATATAGTGCGGCAATTGTTTTCCCCCCCCCCCCCTTCCCCGTCGTATTCCCAGTTAACGGGCATCGATGAATTATTGAATCGAACATTTCAATGAATTTTCCTCCACTTGATGGAGTAAGGAAGAAAAGCTGTGGTGTTAATCAAAATTAACACAAATTTGGTAGACGAAACAACGTATTACTATTAACTCACCTATTAATTAGTTGAGAAAAGAAAAGAAGATATATTTGTATCTTGAGACAGATAGAAATGGATAAAATGAAAATTTTGAGAAAATAAAAAAAATTTTATTTCACTTTACCCTTTCACCTTTAATTGTAGACATGGAGTTACGTCATGCTTACCCTTAAACTACTTGTCTATACAGTAGTCATATTTTTTGTCTCGCTTTTCGTTTTTGGATTTTTATCAAATGATCCCGGGCGAAACCCTGGTCGTAGAGATTGAGTGGGTATTAGTTTTTGGCTTTATTTGTACGGATGAAAAAAATTGGCTACTACATCAATTTAGTCAATTGACTAGTAAAGGAGAGAGAGGGATTCGAACCCTCGGTACATAGAAGTTGTACAACGGATTAGCAATCCGACGCTTTAAACCTCTCGGCCATCTCTCCAAAAAATTTGGGGTGTCTTTTCTCTTACCCAATTTTAACACGAGTTTGGAGTGTAAGTCTATATGACTTATCGCTTGTAACAAAGTGTGAATAAGAGTCGACTGATTCGATTACACATCATTTTGAATTTTGTATTTTCTATGAAAAAAAAATTAAAAATGATAAATGAATTGGTTAAACAATTTCTTCCCTTTTGTCAGACCCCTCTTTCGTTTCTCCATTTCTAAGTAGAATATTAAATCGAGGCTGAAAGAGCAAATTTGTGAGAATATCCTCCCGAATACAAATTTATAAAAAGAATCAATACTTTACGGTCCAACCAGATTCGAGATGGACAATTAACTTTTTTTTTCATAGAAAAAAAAAGTCAAACTGAATCAATTAGCAATACTGGCCAATGGACAATATGCTTTAAGACGATAATAAAAAATTGGAGTTTTAGAAAAAGTGTCTTGCCATCTGGAGTCGATGTCGGAGTTTTTCCCCGCCTCTCTCTTCTTTTGAATAGGCAAAGAATTTCAATTAATTTATAATCGAGTACCAGCTTCACTTTAACTTCGAGTAACTACATACAGGGATCCTTGCTACCTACATCCCAATAAATTTCAGCCCAGAGTCGAGTCCAACAAACAGTTTACTATCAATTTGTTAAAGCGAAAAGTATTTCTATTCATATCCTCATAAACAATAGGATAAACTTTTCGACACCTAAATCTATTCATGAGAAAAGTAAAAAGAAGGAGATGTAATGAATCTGGAAATAATTACGCAACTTGCTGTCCTGACACTGGTAGTTGCATCAGGACCGTTAGTAATTGCACTACTGGCTGCTCAAAAAGGTAATCTCTGAGATTATTCCACAACTTAAACTTATTTAAGGCTTCACCATACAAAACGATTCAATTTTTTGGAAGGATAATCAAAAAAGGGGGGGGGGGGGGGGGGGGGTCTCCTCCTATACCAAAGCAGATACGTAGATCTCTGATCCGCCTCAGCCAAAATGTACAGATAATTGGTATAACTAATATAATGTAGTTGCATTTCAGCGGGTATAGTTTAGTGGTAAAAGTGTGATTCGTTTCACATCGATTCTGGTGGTTGAGGGATCTTTCAAACTGAATCTCGGCCAAATCGACTGAAAAAACTTTATTTTTGCAAAAGTAAATATGTGTCTTTCTACTAATTTTCTGGTGTTAGGGGAAAATTTATCAATCCTGTCACTCATCTTTTTTAGAATATAAAAAAGTTGGTGACGAAGCAGAATTGTCTCAGTACCCCGAGAAATATTTGGGTCAAATTATACCCCCAGGAAAGGAAAGAATCTATGGGTAGACGTCTAAGATATTTGTGTCATCGTCACTGAACCTTGGAGAAAAATCTGAGAGATAAAGTTCAATTGGATTAATCCTGGTTTGCCAGGATTGCCAAATACTTACTTGGTTGGGCGGTATCCGCTGCTTCAACGACTCGGTGATAAATATTTCCCTAAGGATTTTTTTTATAAAAAAAAATAAGGAACGAATTAAGGGGAAGGATCTGTAACACTAATTTTTTCCCAAGGGATCATCTGAGAAGTTTTTGGTATACGGCATACCGTCGGAATGCATACAAAACCGACATAGATGCTATGAGCGCCTTTTGCTTTCTAGAAGTAAAATTATTTATTTCCCACCTAGTTAGAAAAAAGAGTCCTTGCAAAACGTAGAGTCTGGAAACCTCATGTTTCACACGGAAGTAGACGAGTCGATCATAGTTACTTACTCTCATTTTAGTTAAATGAGCGGAAGCAGCCACCGCCCCCCCCCAGCTCTTCTTTAGCTGGTTCTACTCATTGAGTAGACGTTTCAGGCAAATCCCAACTAATTTCGAATCAAATTTATCCCATAAAGGAGCCGAATGGGCCGAAACGTCCAAGTTCGGTTCTGAATTAGCGGCGCCATTACCTTTTGTTGGCGTCGACTATAACCTTTAGCCTTCCAAGCTACTGATGCGGGTTCGATTCCCGCTACCCGCTATTACTTAATGCCTGTAATACTGCTATTATACAGCAGCCTCTCCTCTGTGGAGTCAAATTAATATTCTATTCACTGCGCTGCCTATATCGTGAACAAACAAGAGCTTTCGTCTGTTCACGATATAGGCGCACTTATACATTAAGTGCATGAGACTTTAATTGGGAAACGGGGGGAGGTGAAAGAAAAAGACGTCCATCGTCTAATGGATAGGACAGAGGTCTTCTAAACCTTAAGTATAGGTTCAAATCCTATTGGACGTAATTCTGTGTCAAAAACAAGTACGCCCTGGTGCAAGGGGAGTGGTTGGATAGTGTGTTGAATTGATATTGTACTGTGCAATATGCGGATTAATCAATCATCTCTCTTGGAGTAAAAAAAGTTCCGTTGATTCTTTAATTGCTTCTTTCAAAATTGCTTCCGCTTGTTCCGTAGACACCTTTGTGGAACGAATAATTTCACCAAAACTAGGTTTGTTAGTTGTTACATACTCGCGCAGCTGAACCAAGAATCGTTTCACCTGTTCAACATCTAACACATCTAAATATCCGTTAACTCCGGTGTAAATGGTAGCTACTTGTTCCTCTACGGATAATGGGGCTGACTGAGATTGTTTGAGAAGCTCGCGCAATCGCTGTCCTCTAGCTAACTGATTTTGAGTAGTTTTATCTAGGTCAGAAGCAAATTGGGCGAAAGCCTCTAATTCTGCAGATTGCGCTAATTCCAATTTTAATTTCCCGGCTACTTGTTTCATAGCTTTGATTTGAGCCGCCGAGCCTACCCTAGATACAGAAATACCTACATTAATTGCCGGTCGAATCCCAGCATTAAATAGATCTGCTGATAGAAATGTTTATCCATCGGTAATAGAAATAACATTGGTGGGGATATAAGCCGAGACATCTCCCGCCTGTGTCTCCACGATGGGTAAAGCTGTCATACTGCCTTCGCCTAATTGGGAACTCAATTTAGCTGCCCTCTCCAAGAGACGAGAATGTAAGTGAAAAACATCTCCCGGATATGCTTCTCGCCCGGGTGGTCTTCTCAATAACAGAGACATCTGTCGGTAAGCCTGGGCTTGTTTGGAAAGGTCATCATATATAATCAGGGTATGCTGTTTGCGATACATGAAGTATTCGGCTAGAGCTGCTCCTGTGTACGGGGCAAGGTATTGCAGAGTGGCTGGAGAATTTGCAGTTTCCGAAACTACGATGGTGTACTCCATGGCGCCGCGCTCCTGAAAAGTATCGACTACCTGAGCTACAGAAGAAGCCTTTTGACCGATAGCTACGTAGACACATATAACATTTTGACCCTTCTGGTTCAAAATTGTATCCGTAGCTACTGCCGTTTTGCCTGTTTGTCTATCCCCAATAATTAATTCCCGTTGACCACGCCCAATAGGAATCATCGAGTCGATAGCAATTAAACCTGTTTGTAGGGGTTCGTACACGGAGCGTCTTGAAATAATACCCGGAGCGGGAGATTCTATCGATCTGAACTCAGAAGCTTGGATTTGTCCCTTACCGTCGATAGGTTGGGCCAACGCATTTACAACACGGCCTAAAGACGAATCACTAACTGGTATTTGGGCGATCTTCCCCGTTGCTCGTACGCAACCTCCTTCTTGTATAGTTAAACCATCGCCCGTCGGTACAGCCCCAACATTATCAGATTCCAGATTCGAAGCAATGCCAACTGTACCGTCTTCGGATTCCACCAATTCGCCAGCCATTACTTGATTAAGTCCATGAATACGGGCAATTCCGTCTCCCACTTAAAGTACAGTGCCGATGTTAACAACCTTCATTTCTGGGACATACCCTTCAATTTGCTTGCGAATGATGCTGCTAATTTCATCAGGTTGGATATTTATTACCATTTTTGCCGAAAAATATTACTGCGAAAAGAAAAAGTAAAAATGAAACCTTTTTTATGATAAATTGGGGGTCTGATAGTTGCAATTAAGCAGATTTGTTAACAATGGCTCTGAACAAGCCGATATGGTAATCAATCATTCGCAGATGTAATTCATCAGTTAAACGACTGTTCAAACTTTCCAAAGCCCTTTCAGACGCTAGTCGAGAAACTTGCTGCCGAACTTGCTCAATTGCTCGTTGCTTTTCAAAACGAATTGCATAATTTTTACTATCTTCAAGTCCTCTTAAATCATTGTCAGCTGCATCGACGAGATCTCGCCGCTCCTTATCCATCTGTGTAAGTCCACTGATACGAATTTCATCCGCCTTTATTTCTGCTTGTTGCAATCGAATACGAGCCCTCCGAAGTTTTTCAGTCGCTTCAGTATGACGCTCCTCCGCATCTCGAATTGTGTTTGAAATTGTCCTTTCACGATTTTCTAAAAAATTGATCAATGAAAGTGGATTACAAATCTTCAATTTTCGAAGACTAATGATCTCTTCCCAAACCGGACATGGATCTTTCAATCCATCCGGCTTTCCTGCCCGTCTCTCACGATGAGTTGAGTTAGGAAATCTAACAGACAATCCTACGCGGGCCTGCTTCCCCCCTTCTGTCTCGACTGGTAGGATTTACCCCGAATCAGTTCGAAAAAAATAACTAATACTTGCAAAAGTAAAGAATTGGTAGCTCTTCCAAAAAATTATTCAAATTAGTTGGAAGCCGTTTCCTCCAAGTGGTACTCGTCTTGGATGGGTTGTCCATTCAGCAAATTGAGCGAGATCAGGATAAATCAACTCCTATATATATTAATATATACCTATCCATAAAATTCTTTTGAAAGTTGGAAAAAGTTGAAGCATTCTCGATACGAGCGTCATATAGCGAGTTATGCATTCTTGACTGCGACTGTATTTATGTGACAGGGGAAAGAAAACCCCAAATTTGCTAAGACTTCAAGCTATTTGGCTTTAACCATATTGACAAAGTCCCGAGAATTGGTCGGTGAGAATCGGGGTTTCACCGATTGCACGGAATGCTCTGGTTCTTGCATAACATTCATTTGCAGGTAATTCGTCGGGTTTTGCACCTCTTCCCGCCCAATTATTTTTTCATTTAGGTGCAACTGAAGAAATCAATTATCCACTTAGATGTACGACTCGCACACACCCCCTTTCCGTAATAAAACAATATACCTAGTACCAAGACTAAGTTGATCAGGTTTATCTCAAATAGATTAGTATTTAGGCCAATACTTCCAGCGGGGGCCCAATAACTCGAGGGAGTGACGATCTCACTTATACTTCTCGTATTCCTTTCCCTCCTTGAAGGTTTTACGAATTTGGGCTTCTGGTCCGGCCTAGTAAAATTTGACAAATTACAGAAGGGAAGGGAGAAAAAAAAATCACATAAGAGATGTGATTCTCCCCCTGAGTCATTCACTTAGGCAACGAAGTTTAGTTTCTCTAACTTTATTGAAAAAGTTTGACTTGGTAGGAAGCGGGGAATAAAGAAGCGGAGCAAGGACTTGGCCACATAAAGAAGTAGGTGACTTCTCCCTTTTCCAAGCCCCCTAAAACTAAAAGAAGAAAAATAAATTTAGCAGTTTATTGTTGACTTGGAGATGATTTGATTTGGAAACGGAACGGGGGGAGGGGAGGGATAGTAAATGGTCGATATATCCAATTAATTTTTTTTTTTCTAATAAAAACGATTTAGACAAGAGGATTTGCAAATGACGGGGCTGGAGCTACAACTGATCCATAAATTGTCAAAGCTTCCATGAAAGCCAAACTCAACAACAAAGTGCCTCGTATCTTACCTTCTGCTTCTGGCTGTCTTGCTATACCCTCGACCGCCTGACCCGCAGCAGTGCCTTGGCCGACACCGGGTCCGATTGAGGCAAGACCTACAGCTAACCCAGCGGCAATAACGGAAGCGGCAGAAATCAATGGGTTCGTATTAGTCTCCTCCTATTTCATTTGTGAAAGTCAATTTTGCTTATTCCGTCGAGTATCAATGAAATTTGATTTGACGGAGATTTTTGAATCAATAAAAATTGAAAATTAATTCTTTCTATATGGAACTCGTCAGGACTGGTAATGTGGTCCAATACTCGCATACTTGGTTGATGCCCAACTGAAAACAACGTTTGAACACGAAAGCATCTACTTCAATTCCAACTAGACGCCGGTCGGTGAGATTTTTTGACTGACACGATTTAATCGGATCAAAGAACTTTGGGTATTCGATATTAATACCAATCATTTATCAAACCACGTCTATCTCAACCCTAGTGCCGGTAAAATCCAAGAACTTCTAACTTCATGTATCGCACATTGAGATCTAGCATCACCGACTCGAATGAGAAACATAAAAACAATATCGATCTACCCTATCCCCCCGTAAAGCATTTACGTGAAACAATTGAGCTCGATTATCACTTTTTTTCTTCTACCTAATTTCACTTTCTCTCCATTTAATACCTTAAACAGTTCGATTCAATTTGTGCCTATGTATCTGCAGGGGGTGAGGGGGCCGGCTCCTTTCGAGACTATTGAAAATGGCGAAAGGGAAAGAAGGGAGGTGCGGTTTTCGTACTGTAAGATCATGATACCACATAAATAGCCTTCTTTCACTACAGCAACCCGCTAAATTGTACTCAAAAAGAATTTTGTGTAATTAAATTAGAGTTATATTTCAACCCATTAATGATGACCTTCCGTGGATTCCCCGATATAAGCTGCAGCTAAGGTGGCAGAGATTAAAGCTTGTATGGCACTTGTGAACAATCCCAAAGGCGTCGTAGGTACGGGAACAATTAAAGGTACTAGGGAGACAAGAACAGCTACTACCAACTCGTCAGCCAAAATGTTTCCGAACAATCGGAAACTAAGTGATAGGGGTTTGGTAGAGTCTTCCAAAATATTGATAGGTAATAATATCGGAGTTGGCTGTATGTACTTACCGGAGTAGCTAAAACCCCTCTTGTGCAAACCTGCATAGAAATGTGCTACTGATGTAAGCAAGGCTAGCGCAACGGTGGTATTAATATCGTTCGTAGGTGCAGCCAGCTCTCCATGAGGTAACTGAATGACTCGCCAAGGAAACGAAGCACCTGACCAGTTGGAAACGAAAATGAATAGAAACATTGTCCCAATAAATGGGACCCAGGGGCGATATTCCTCCTCCCCCATCTGAGTCCTGGTTGAATCTCGAATAGATTCAAGAACATACTCGATAAAATTTTGTGTACCAGTTGGTATCGACTGCAAATTCCTGGTAGTCACGGCGGGTAGAGCTAGCAATATAGCGATAACGACCCAAGAAGTTATAAGAACCTGCGCATGAACCTGAAAATTTCCTATTTGCCAATAGAAATGTTAACCTACTTCTACACTCGATACTTGATGCAGATTCCCAATTTTATCAAATCGCAATTGTTCAATTTGCGTAATACCCCCCCTCCCAATGAAGAGCAAAATTATCTGAAATATTTATCATTAATTTTTCAAAAAGGAAAAGGCAAGTTTCTTTTCGATCAAAATTTAGGATTTACCAAATTGCCTCATTTTCCAAATTATTTTTATAACTTTGTTGCAAGTCGTCGAGGTAGTTCTGGTATGCAGCTAATAGCCTTTCTGTCCATCAAGTTACCTCCGGGACCTTCATGTCCGAACGACCCTCGTGAATAGCTAATGCTGATTTATCCAATATCCATCGGATTGAGGATCTAGCATCATCGTTACCGGGAATTGGAACGTCTACAAGATCCGGATCGCAATCTGTGTCGACGATACAAATTGTGGGAATACCCAGAATACTGCATTCCCTAAGAGCAGTAGATTATTCGTGTTGATCGGTAGTTGTCGCAATATCGGGTGAATCTGACATATATTGAATCCCACCTAGACATTTTTTTAATTTGAACAATTATCCCCTCAAAATCGCGGCCTCCTGTTTCGGAAGTCGATCGAATCCACCTCTATCTTCTTCAGTTTGCAAGTATTGAAACCTGCGGAGACGTGTTTCTGTAGTGACCCAATTTGTTAACATACCACCTAACCATTTCTCATTTACATAATGGCATTGAGACCTTAGTGCAGCCGATGCTATCAAATCAGTTACTTGATGCTTTGTACCCACCATCAGGAACTCCTTCCCCTCCGCTGCTGCATCGAATACCGAGTCACATGCTTCAGATGGAAGACGGGCAGTCTGAGTTAGGTCGAGAATATGAACACCCCTACGTTCCGTAAATATATAAGAAGACATTTTGGGATTCCATCTCTGAGTTTGATGTCCGAAGTGAATTCCTGCCGCCATCATTCCTTCTGAGTCAATATTCCAATTTTTCTGTTGCATCTTCCCCTCATTTATGAAAAGAAATTTGAATTCGTCTCATTTTAACTAAATTTAGTAAATTACTACAATCCAGTGATCTGTTTTGCGGCTCGAAATGGACGATAATTTTTTCTAATACCAAAGAATTTTCTATCACATTTCAAGATGGAGACAAGGAAAAGATCGACTCAATTCTTTTTGAATAACGAGACTGGGATCGAAATCCTGCTTTTTGTGGTGACCGCATAGACTAGTTCCTGTCGCCCATTTTGAATTCTTACTACCTCTATTTGTCGAATGAAACTCCTTTTGTTTATTCACTTTTAATTGACAAGCAATTTCCGGACTACCCGTTCCGACAGGAACAGCGTCACCAAGAACAACATTTTCTTTCAACCCCTTTAGCCAATCGATTCGACCCCGAAGGGCGGCTTTAGCCAATACTCGAGTAGTTTCTTGAAAACTCGCTTCCGCTAGAAAACTAGTAGTGTTAAGGGAAGCTTTCGTCATTCCCAATACAATAGGTTCATAAAAAATCGATCTCCTTAGCACGCGATTCATACGTTCCGCCTGTGACAACTCAACAAGCTCTCCGGGAAGAAATACGTTAGTTACCCCATCTTCGGATGCTACGACCCTCGACGTCAATTGACAGACAATAATTTCTAGATGCTTGTCACATATTTGTACTCCTTGAGACTCATAAACTTCTCGAATTTGATCGATAAGAACTAATTGACAATGCTCCAAACTTCTTCCAGCACTTAGCAAGTGACTCCAGGGATTCCCAATTAATTTGGTAATACTTCGACACCACTTCCCAAAAAGATCTTCGATTCCTGCTGGAATTGAAGCAATGGAACGGGACTCCAGGAGCTGTTCAACCTTTGGCAGACCCTGAGTAATGTCTCCAGATTTCAACCTATCATAGGGCAACGTTATTAATGTATCTCCCTCTTCGATAATGTCCCCAGAAATCTTGTGGGGATTTGCTCCCCGGGTGACCAGAAGGGGTTTACCCGTTCTGACTAATGAATAATTCTGGTGAACAGCTATGACCTGACCGGACTTCATACATGCACAACCTTTATGTAGATATCGGCCTTCACTGATCGGTAGTCCCAGACTGACTAACATAATTTCTCGACTAAACACTTTTGGCGGTAAATAAATAGATTTGTGCAATAAACTTTTTTTGGACAATGGGTTTCTGGGGCATTTCGATAGTAATTTTTTTTCATCAATCAAATAAACATTTCGATGTACCAAATTATCTGTTGAATAATTAGCAAAACATTTTTTGCTAGAAAAAGCTTTGATTGAAAAACGGTGAGGAATCGATAAGCAAGAGATAGGTCGCAAAGTCCCCACTAGACCTACCTGCTCAGCTTTTCTTTGGCCGAGGTTGGAATTCGTTCTTCTAGTGTTAACCCGTTCCCTTTCAAGATTTGGGTTTGCAAAAATTTTTGAAATAAATTTATATTCAGAATTCAATGAGATAGTTTTTTCATTTCCGCGGATACGGACGAAACCACTTCCTCCCAGTTTCGATCTGTGAAAGTATTCTGCAATTTCTTTCTCGTAACCGCTCCCGTTTGAATCAGCAAATGAATCATTACGAGAGAAATTGAGCGGCGATAAAATCAGGAATGACGCAGCCGATTCCGGAGCCAGATGAATAATACTGTTATAGTTAACGACTGAGTCACAGCAACTGTTAGACGTATCAATTTGAGCGGGAGATGGTTTGCCGAGAAGCGTTGATTTTTGGAAAAGCTGATTGACCCCGATTCTTCTTCGTGTGGGGGTAGACATCATTGGATTTACCTGAAGAAATGTATTGAGCAAATGGCTTATTTTTACGCTGACAAGGGATAAATAGTTTCTCTTTCCAGGAAGGGTTTCGTGCAGATATCTTTGCCACTCAATCATTAAACAAGTTCGAATTAATTGAATAGCCGTATGATTAATTACTTCAATTTTTTCACCATTTCTGCAACAAATGAATGAAAGGGTTTCGGCTTTTGCGCGTCTCTGCGTCTTCGGTTTGTCGAAGCTGAATGGTACTTTTGCCAGGGATTTGCTAGATACGTCGTATTCAGTGACTGGTGTCACTAGGACAGAGGTTTTCCTTTTTCCGCAAAATAGAAGCGGTTTAAGATAAACCCAATTTTTGACTTTAATTTCATCAAAAAGCATATTGCCTGGCGCTATTAATGTATTATCTCGCCATAATAAATTAGATAGCTTTTTCGGATTGTAAATAGATCCAGGTAAAATGTTTCTTGTAGTAGTAGCATCTGCCGATGTCTCTCTCAATCGAATCAATCCACCTGCTTTGGCAGTAACATTGCTAGTTATCCACGCACTTTCTTCGACACTAGCATGATTTGTCACCAAAATAGACGACGTGGGTTCGTGCGTAACAGAAACCTGTTTGGGAATCGAAAAAAAGTTTCCTAATTTTACTATACTATAAAACGAACATGAACTTTTTCTTTCTGTTTCACCGTCGAAATCTAGCCTCTTTCGATTGACGGGTTCAATTTCTATAGTGCCGTACTTCATAACCCCCGAAACAGTCGTTCGATACTCGAAGTCTTCGTAAGTAGCCGAAATGTGACCCTTATCCAAAACATGGTTTAATTGAACATTGATATTTACGAAATGTAACCCATTGAAATTTTTTTGACGTCGTTCAAGCAACAAGGAAACCGACTTCCCCACCTCGCCCCGCTCCACTCCGATATTTGAAAGAATGTAATTGGATTTCGGTCGTTTTAACCAATTCGAAAAACATTTTGGATCGGCTCCAAATTCTTGAATACCTTTTTCAAGACCTACGCAATTGTTGGCACCAGTTTTTGTCTCAACAATCTTGTCTGGGTGACTCCGTCTTTTTCCAATAGGGTGAGGTTCAATACCGACTCTATCTTGATCTTTATGAAAAAAAGAATTCCCGTCAAAATTGCTAGAAGATCCTGAAAGAATCCATATATGACTTGCCTCTCGTACGAGACGAGAGGTATTGCAGATGGAATTGCGGACGTGCCAAACAAATTTACTCCAGTGAATTTCTCCTTTTGAATTTGGATAGATAGGTTTTTGAATACGTTCTTTTGGGGGAAACTCTCTGGCTCGTACTTCTGCGATGATTTGTTGCGACTCAACATACTGACCATTTCGAATCATAAGCAGACTCTGGGCTGGGATGACAGAGTCGTGTGTATCGCCGTAACTATCAATAAGGAGGGGTAAATCATTTTGGCACATCCAAGCTGGATGTCCGTGCCTCGTACGCGTCGGGTGGACTAATTTTTCGTCGGAATTAATAAGTCCATTAAATGGAATTCGTACGTACTCCGCAATATCCCCAGTAAATACCCCGCCCGTATGAAAAGTCCTTGACGTTAATTGAGTTCCCGGTTCTCCAATGGATTGACCTGCAATGATACCGACGGCTTCACCCAATTCTACTAAGTCGTAATGAGCAAGACTCCAACCGTAGCACAACTGACAAATCCGGAAAATGCTTCTGCATGTCAACGGAGATCTTACATGTATTGGTTGCAACGACGCTACCAAGTTACTAGCCACTCCATCACTGATATCTTGGTTACGGGTGGCAACACATCTAGCATCCCAATAGACATGATCTGCTAACACACGTCCAACCAATCCTTGATGTGACATCGTTCCAATAAATCCTCGTGTTTGTTTGCCAATATTTGGAAAAGCGATACTTCTAGCAGTTTCACAATCCTTCTTGCGTACAGCAATGTGTTGAACAACTTCGACAGGTCTACGTGTTAGGTATCCAGCGTCTGAGGTTCGCACGGCGGTATCCACCACCCCTTTGCGGGCACCGTAGCAAGAAATGATATATTCTGTCAGGGATAAGCCTTCGCGAAGATTTCTTCGGATGGGTAGGTCAATTACTTGACCTCGGGGATCCGACATTAATCCCCTCATACCAAGCAATTGATGGACCTGGGAGATAGTCCCTCGGGCTCCCGAAAAAGACATCATGTGAACCGGATTCAAAGAATCGATTATTTTGAAACTTGGATTCATTTCTCGTTTCAAACATTCACTTGTGGCATACCAAGCTTCAATCGATTGACGTAACTTTTCTATGGCATGCAAACTTCCGCAGCGATAATGCTGCTCCGAGACGTAACCTTACTTCTCCGCGTCTCGTACAAGCCAACCTCTGGTTGGTACTGCTGAAAGGTCGTCAATACCCGGTGAGACAGATACTTTTGTAGCTTGCTGAAAACCCAAAACCTTAACTTGATCCAAAATATTTGTCGTAGACGCGATTCCAAAACAAACGACTAACTTGCCGATGAGTCGCTTCATCGCAACCCTATCCATCGTTTTATTGCAAAAAGGTAATTCATTTCGTTCCATCATTATGAAGACCTCAACTTCATATATACATATAATATTTCACGACATTTAGTAACCTTATTTTTAGTAATTGATTTATTTAGTCACTTATTGAATGTGGAAAAAAGCTTTTTCATTTCTCATTACTATTACTAGACCTAGCCAGTATCGACGTACTCGGCATAGAGGAGATGGTGTATGGAGAAGAATTTTTTGACACGCCTTGCAACGCTTCCTTCAATTGTTGATTGAAGAAAATGCGACCGGCCGTTGTAAGTATATACATACTTGAGATATATTCGTCCTTAGATTTTTTTATCTGATAATTTTCGTAAATATGAGAAGAAATTCCTAAAGACTCATATTGAGATTCAAAAGGTAATTCACGGGTTTTTGAACTAATAATTTGCAGATCGATTTCCCATCGAAGCCATAAGAGGTTGGGGAAATCAACTTGTCTTGATTCCTTGGCCCGGATTAAGTCGCAGTAACTACCAAAATAGGGTATTTTAGCGGAATAGACGTCAGCCCCATCTATAAAAACGGGATGTCTATTTCTATAAATTCCTTGCCTATTTTCAATTGTTAGTGCATAAAGACCAAGAAGCATGTCCTGACTCGGCACAGACACGGGATCGCCCGTGGCGGGAGATAATAAATTGATATGTGAGAACATCAGGAGACGAGCTTCAATCTGAGCTTCGAGAGATAAGGGGACATGAACGGCCATCTGATCCCCGTCAAGATCTGCGTTAGACCCCCCACAAACCAATGGATGCGGACGAATAGCGCGTCCTTCTATCAAGATGGGCTGAAACGCCTGTATGCCCAACCTGTGCAAAGTAGGTGCTCGATTCAGCAGCACAGGATGGCCTCGCATAACTTCCTGAAGAACTTCCCATATTATGGGGTCCCTCTTTCGTATCATGCACTTAGCAGCTCGTAAATTACAGGCGAGGTGTCACCCGATCAAGTTGCGAATTACAAAGGCTTGGAAAGGTTCAATTGACATTTCTCGAGGTAATCCACATTGGTGTAGTGAAAGAGACGGACCCACAACAATCACAGAACGACCTGAATAATCGACCCGCTTGCCGAGCAAATTCTCGCGAAATCGACCCTCTTTGCCCTCAATAACCTCTGAGAATGACTTGTAGGGTCGATTATGGATGTCCCTCGTTGGTTGCCCGCGTATACCACTATCGATAAGAGCATCTACCGCTTCCTGAACAAGCCTTTTTTGGCAAAAAATTAATCCTTCTGGTGTAAATTCACTGCCCGATAAGAATTCGATAAGAGTATTATTTCGATAAATAATTTTTCTATAAAGTTCGTTAAGATCAGAAGTAACCAATTCGCCTTCATACAATTCGACTATTGGTCTCAATTCGGGGGGAAGAACCGGTATGAAATCCAAAACCATCCATTCCGGTTTTAATTTGGTCCGTAAAAAATCCTTGGCTAATTTAATTCGTCTAATCAAAAGATCTTTCCTTCTTTGAATGGTTCGATCTTCCCATTCAATCCCAACTGGTTTCTGTCTCGCTGACACCTGCCACTCTAAATACGCGCGATCTAAAAAACTTTGCAAATCTAAGCTAGCTAATCCTTTTTTAATAGCGTCTCCCCCAGTAGCAATTTCGTTTCTCTGAAGCGTTTCATAATTTCGGGTAGAAAGAAAAGTAGGAAGTATGTTTCTCCAGGATCGGTCTTCGTAATTGAACAGACCCCGCAGTCTTAATATGGTGGGCCTCTCGGCCACGGGCCTAGCTAGGAAAAGATTGGGATAGGTTGGCTGACCCCCCCCCAGAATCGGACACGAACGTTTCCCCTCATCCGGCTCAAATAACTATTACCAAAATTAGAACCTGGCTAATTAAATGCTTTCGAGACGCAATAGTACTTTTGTCTCATCGAAGATAAAATAGTTATTCATTACTCAAGTTCCAATTTATCTTTTTTGAGTAGTCTTGATTCCCCCATTTTAGATGATTCTGCAGGAAAGGAAGTAGCTCCTCTCCGCGATAAGTTGGAGATTTTTTTCCTTGTTCCTAATGTGATCACTTCCCCCCTTTGGGTTTCCACTCCACTTCGATGGCTAACAATTCATTTGGAAAGTATATGCGATGATTAGCTTCCCATAACCATCTCTAGAGTCTCTTCTAACAGCAAGAAAAAGGACCCGAGGGGTCATGTTGGAAAGCACTTCACTTCAATATTCTTTTACCAACTGAATCAGATATTTTCTAACGAAGTCTAATTGATGGATTCTTTTTTTTTTTCTTTACCAGAAATAACCATGGGGGAGATTCTCCGGTTTGTACGCAATATATATTTTCTTTCCCCCCGAGTTGCACGATACTCCCCATTTAGGTTGAAGGACGCGTCGGTTGGAGGCCTCCCATTCCCAAAAGGAATGATAGATTGTATCAAATCTATGCTGATCAACACGTAAAGTCGAGTCACGCATCGCAATATACTAGGCTTTCCAATTCTTTAAGAGGTTTCGCAAGTAGATTTGCAATATAACTAGGGATTCGTTTCAAAAACCATACGTGGGTTACTGGACACGCGAGTTTGACGTATCCCATTCGATATCTACGAACCCGGGAGTCAGTAAACTCGACTCCGCAATGCTTGCAAAATCTAGAATATTTTTCCTCGCTACTGACAGAGCGGTAGTTTCCACAAGCACAGATTCCACTTCTTATAGGCCCAAAAATCCTTTCGCAAAATGACCCATTTCTCTCTGGTTTATGAGTCTTGTAGTGCAACGTATAAGGTTAATCGACTTGCCCGACAACATCTCCATTAGGTAACTCCCTCTCGGCCCAACTGAGAATATGTTCAGGAGAAGCCAGTCCAATTCGAAGTTGTTGATAATTAGTTCGATGAATCATAATAAAATCTTGATTAATTTTTCACAAAATAAATTTCGGTAAAAGATCAGATGTTTTCAAATTCCCTTCCCAGATTTTCTTCAGTTAGAAAATTGCGCTCTAAATTTAGGCCCATACGTCGTAACTCTCGAACTAGCAATCGAAAAGACTCTGGAACGGTATTAGGTTTGTGAACGGGTTTTCCAGTCATAATTGCACTAGGTACTTTATAACGAGCCTGAATATGATCTGATTTAGTTGTAAGCATTTCTTGTAACGTGTAGGACACGCCGAAACCCTCCGAAGCCCAGACTTCCATTTCCCCAACCCGTTGTCCCCCCCGTCTTGATTTCCCCTTGAGAGGCTGTTGCGTAACAAGCGCATAGGGCCCACTCGATCGTGCATGAATTTTATCATCAACTTGATGAATAAGTTTCATTATATAGGCCTTCCCGGTTGTAATAGGTTGTCCGAAGGGATCACCCGTTCGTCCATCGATCAATCGACTTTTTCCGGGGTGGTTTGGTTCGAATAACCACGGATTATTCGTCCTCGCGCCTGCTTCATTAAGTTCGGCAAATACTAGTTTTCTGGAAGCTTCTCGTTCATATCTCTCGTCGAAGGGTACTATACGGTAATGAGTTTCTGAAAACTCCCCAGCTAACCCCAATAGGCATTCGAAAATCTGTCCCACATTCATTCGTGAAGGTACTCCTAAAGGACTTAGTATCATATCGACCGGGGTACCATCTTGAAGGTAGGGCATATCTTGTCTGGGTAATATTTTTGAAACAATACCCTTATTTCCATGCCTACCGGCTATTTTGTCACCCACTTGTATTTTACGTCTTTGCAATATGTAAATATGAATTACTTCCGAATCATTTATGGTATCGTCTTCAGGATAGACCCACCTAACATCAGTGACTCGACCTTTTCCACCAATAGGTACTTTTAGACAACTCTCTCTTGCGTTAACCAGTTGTATACCAAAAATGGCTTGTAATGATCTTCCTTCTGGAACACGTGATGAACTCGCCCCCTCTTGAGGCGTCAGTTTACCCACCGAAACGTCTCCGGCCTCTACCCAAGATCCCAATTCCACGAGCCCATTATCGTCGAGGTGTCGAAGTGCATGACTATCCACTTGAGGTATTTGCTTGGTAACCCGTTCAGGTCCTTGATTTGTTGCACAAATTTCAACCTCATGTTTCTCGATATGAAAAGATGTGAAAATATCTTCGTATATCAGGCGTTCACTAATCAACACTGCATCTTCAAAATTGTATCCTTCCCACGGCATATAGGCTACTAAGATATTTTTACCCAGAGCCGATTCCCCCCTAGCGGTTGCTGCCCCATCCGCCACGATTTCCCCGCTTCTCAACAGTTCTCCCAATGAAACCACGGGTTTTTGGTGCATACAGGTGTTGTTGTTAGAACGCTCATAGATTTTTAATTCACTACATATAATAAGTGGATTCGATTCCTTGCTTCTCGCCTTGTGGATGGGAACTAGTTCAATTTTATTACCATCGATATATTGAATTTTTCCTCCCCGTACAGATATGACTACACTTCCCGAATCCGAAGCTACTTGACTTTCTAACCCAGTTCCCACTATGCATCTTTCGGGCTTAACCAGCGGAACCGCTTGACGTTGCATGGTGGAACCCATCAAAGCACGGTTTGCATCATTATGCTCAATGAACGGAATAAGCGAAGCTCCAATGGAAAAATAATGTAGGGGATGAATGCTTCGGAAATCAACTTGTTCCCGAGGAACGCTTAGGAATTCCTGTTGGTAGCGAACTGGTATAAGTTCTCTCTCCGAAGCTCTCCAGTCAGGTAATAAGAAATTTTCAGTTGCTATTCGGTAATAATCATCTTCAGCAGGTGATAAATCGATTAACTGCTCCTCACCGGACGAATCCGACATTTCAAGGTAAGGGCTCTGCAAAGAGCCCGAATTGCTCACTCCTGCTTGAATAGCTAGTGAGGAAATCAGGCCAGCATTCATGCCTTCCGATGTTTCAATTGGGCAGATGCGGCCGTAATGACTAAAATGAATATCTCTAGCTTGAAAACTGGCGGTTCGGCGTGTTAACCCACCGGGACCTACAGAGCTTAATCTTCGTTTATGAACCATTTCTGATAATGGATTTGTTTGGTCCAAAAATTGCGAGAGTGGGTGTGAACCAGAAAACTCTTTGAAAGCTGCTATTACTGGCGCAGGCGTCACCAATCCTCGGGGAGTTATTGCGCGTTTGCGTCTAATGGCTCTAGATAAATTTTATCGAATCGAATTCTCCAAACGGTTTAGAGCTAGTTTCAATTGTTCCTGAAGCAAATCTGCTACGGATCGAACACGTCGATTTTTCAAGTGATCTATATCGTCAAGTTTTCCTTTTCCGTAGCTTATTTCTATCGAGTGATCCGCGGCTGCTAATATGTCTTGAGGAAGCAAGAAATACTCTGTTTCGGGTACATCCAGGGTTAACTTGATGTTCAGGTTTCGTCGGCCAATTCGTCCCAATTCGCATCTATGCTGAAAAAACCTCTTTTACAATTCCTTGAATATGGATTCTGAAAATGATACATTTGCGTCTGCGGCGGAGTATGGGTGTTTGTAAAGCTCTGCTATGGCATCCTCTGGTGATTCAATAATTTCTTTTTGCTTCTTCGACATATTCAAAAAAATTTTTGGGTAACGGGCGTTTTGTAGAATATCTCTTTTGCCTAACCCCATAGATACTAATAGAATTAAAATGGATATTTTTCTTTTTTTGCTAATACGAACCCATATTTTATCTCTCCTGTCCATCTCTGGTTTAAATCTCCCTCCCCAATCCGAAATTACGGTGCTAGTATATGCGGGAAGTCCTTTCTGATCCGACTCCCGATTGTAGTAAATACCAGGACTCCTTAATATTTGATTGACTAAAACTCTAGCAATTCCGTTAATAACAAATGTGCCCCTGGAATTCATCCAAGGAATAGACCCAAGCCGTACATCTTCCTCCTGTACTACTCGGTCTTTGTCGCGAATCAATTAAACTGGTACATATGGATCGGCAGAATACGTAATACATTGATACGCAGCATCTCTTTCTTCGACTGAAGGTTCTGCCAATTGGTATCGATTACCAATAGATCAGAATTCGACTTCCTTATCTGTATCTTCAATTTTTGGAAAATTCTCGAGTTCCTCAATCAATCTTTTATGAACAAAACGGCTAAACCCCTCGAATTGAATTCGTACAAGTTCTGGTAATACGGGCATACCTTCATTTCCTCCTGACGAGATGATACATCTAGACCTGTTTCCAAACAAAAAATTTACAGATTTTATTTCTGTACTTTTTTCTTATCTTCCAAAAAACTCCTTGTAATAATATGAATGAGTTGAAACACTCTCTCTCTCTTTTTTTTTCCACGTTTTTATGGTATGGAGATGCATATACATATATATGTATAGATGTCAAAATCAAAAATAGATATCTATTTTTGATTTTATAGGGGCAAGCAGCAAGCCGCAAAAGATTTCATCCATATACTTCAAAGAAAATTTTTGCACTAAGGATTAAATCTATTTGACGAGCCTCAAAATGGGAACCTAAGCAAAATCAAGATTTTGCGAACCTAGAGTCAAATCGCCAATTTTGCAACAAATTTATTTGCTAAAAATATTTACGTATTCGGAAATGAAAGAGCGATCAACGTATAAATAGGGAATATCTAGGGGTAAACAAATAGGTATTTCGTAATTATATCACATTATTAATTTTGATTGCCAAAAAAACCTAAAGCTTGGAAAAAAAAAAACAGGTGGATGTTTTCCTAATAATTTGTCGAATATTAATACTCGACATTTCACACTCCTAGCGTAAATAAGTAAAAAGCTATTTGCCAAAACAGAAGTGGTGGGGATTAAAAAGAGCTTCTTCTTGGAGCGAGTTATTATCAATGCCTCTGAAAAATAAATCGATTTGGATAATGGCTGCGGTTTGAAATTTTCTAACTAATTATTACCCCGCGGAGTCAAACCCACAATTTATTACCCCGCGGAGTCAAACCCACATTTTTCCTAACTATACGTCATGTCCAATAATTTTGAGGGCTAACCTTATTACATGATTAATCGTTGACTCCGATACAATTGCTACGTACACTCCATCTAAGTCAATTCTTGGGATTGTAGTTCAATTGGTTAGAGCACCGCCCTGTCAAGGCGGAAGTTGCGGGTTCGAGACCCGTCAATCCCGATACGATAAACTGTGATTAAACACGCCGGAATTCTTTTACTTTCCCCGAAAGCCTATTTCCCGAAACGTGCCATTCAGTTTTTGAACTTGCATTCCCAGCTTTGAGGGTTTAATTGGGTCGAGCTGGATTCGAACCAGCGTAGGCGCCGCCAGCGGATTTACAGTCCGTCCCCATTAACCGCTCGGGCATCGACCCATAGGTTGAAATATTTTTGGTTTACTTTCCTCATAGGCAATTATCGATTGATTAACTGATGTATTTTAGTAGGTTTCATTAACCTATTGTTAATTTAACATCAGAATTGTCAATAAGGTAAAATTAGATTGTTTATTTGTATAAACAAGTTCTCGAAACTCAGATACCCCCAGGGGAATTCGAATCCCCGTCGCCTCTGTGAAAGAGAGGTGTCCTGGGCCTCTAGACGATGGGGGCTGGATTACTCGCTAAAAGCTTAAGCTATTAAGCTCAAGTTGTCAATCGAGAAGGATTGGAGATACCGGAAAACTATTTATTTTAGCAACACTAGATTAAGCTAATCACTAAAATAACTTTTTAATCTATTTTTTTTTTTCTACGTAAATTTGTAGCACTTAATTGATTAATTAGAAGCTGAAGCGGCAAAAGTAAACGATTTGTCGAAATGAGAAGTAGGTATTCCCGGGATCTAATTGTGTGATATACTACATAATCGATATCAAAATTAGGCCTCAATACCTTTTTTTAACCAAAAAAATTTTATTCGGTCAACCCGATTAACTAGAAATAGATGGTTCATAACGGAATCCGAGAGTTCCTTTCAATAGGACCCCTCAAGCTATTCCCCAATTAATGATTTGAACTACCAATACGGAAGTAAACATTCTAGCATTTGTAGCTACCGCACTTTTTATCTTAATTCCAACAGCTTTTCTACTTATTCTTTACATTCAAACAGCCGCTCGGAATAACGAGTAGTTGTCAACTAATTTGATTACTAACTTACCAGCAAATTTCTGCATATGAGAACAATTAAGAAATAAAAGATGGGAAGAAGTGAAAATTTCTCCACAACATACGGTAAAACAGAAACTGGTATTCTAGATGAAGTTGCGGAGCTATATGGCTGCTACTATTACGTCATTATTACCCGACGAAGTCTCGTAGTTAAGTTTCTTTCTGTTAATCGCATGGTTGTTTTCTTCCAATTCTTCATCGTTTTTTGACATATATTCCCCGCTACTCCTGAATAGAATTGCCAAAAATTGATAGATCAGTGCTTGATCTATCAATTTTTCATTTTCGACAAATCGTTTCTACTTTCTGCAAAAGTAGGCCCCTCCCACACAGACAGCAGCGGGTTGGAAATTTGATTTAGTTTATTCCCATACCTCTAGGAAGAAAATATCACCTCAGACAAAGTTAAATGAAGTATCCGAAAAGATAAACTTAGCTACATTTCAAGTAATAACCTTAAAAAAGCTTTTCATTCAGGGTGCAATTGTAATTTCAAACAAGATATCTGCAGTGTGAACCAATAATGAAATAAACCACCAAGGTGAGGGATAAGTAGGTGGGTTCCGGCAGCACCGAACGAAGCGAGGGATAAATAAGTTTCTTACTGCACTCATTTACCCTGTCACATCAATTTTTGATGCAACGGGTTGAAACAATGATTTTAGCTTAGTTGGAATCCTTCAAAGAATAGCTTCCCTTACGGAATTGAACAATACATCTACTTCTGCTTAACCTCTCCGTTTCATTACGAGAAACAATTTTTCTCGCGAAAAAAAAAAATTATTTTCTCTATTGTATGCTTGTTTATCTCTATGGTATGCACGGTGTATCCCCTGAATCTAACTAATGAAGAACCAATTACCCCGTTTCCACACGTCACAACCCACTTCTTCCCCGAACTACAAGCGAGAGGGAAAACGTAAAAATTACCGTCAAGGCAGCCCAAGCTATAGTTACTAAGTCCGTAGTTATAATTCCTATCTTTTCACTCCCTAATTTTTAATGATAACTATTAACTAATTAGCTTCGAACTCAGATTAATTTTTCAGAAACTTAAAAAAACGTAATGAAAATTAGATATCTGTTTCTACAGGATACCATCCTAGTGGCAGGAAATAACGAATATGAAGAGACCCGCGGTTTCTTTTTAAATGTTACTGGGTATATTTTTTTCATTTTAGAGCAGTCGTCAATTTGTATTTTCAATTGACTCAATAGTGGTATACTTAATGGGGATTGTCCATGCGTGACGTATCGAGACACATGGAATGTGACAGACTATAACAAACTGTAGAGCAACTCAACCAGTATCCGATTTCGGCGCAACAAACAATCCCTGGAAAACCCTAGCCAAATCGGTAACAGAAGTCTATGAATTTGATTCCACAAATTGTTCTGTTTTTTCAGGCGACACCCAGATTTGAACTGGGGAATTAAGGATTTGCAGTCCCCCGTCTTACCACTTGACTATATCGCCTCGTTCCAAGGATCTTTCTCCAATCTGGCAAAAAAAAAAAAGCATCTTTGAGCCAATACGTTTACCAGGAAAGCAGGTAAAACACATCACTTATGAGTATACTACTGAGTTGAGGCACTGACAAGTGGTTTCTCCCGTACCACCGTACCAGCGGCTTCGCAGTTTCATATGCATCCACATTTGAGACGACAGCTTCAATGCGCTCTACGAAATTTCGAACGAAAGTTTCAAATTGCAAAAAACTTGAATTATTGGAAGGATTTTCAAACGTCTTTCCATCTGGAATCAACTCTCTTTGTTATCTTCAAAGTAGGCGGATAGCGGGAATCGAACCCGCGTCATCTCCTTGGCAAGGAGGTATTTTACCACTCAACTATATCCGCGCAATCTGTTACTTCATTTTACGAAGTAAAATGCGTCTACTTCTAATGAAATAATTGACATGTATACTTCATGTAAAAAATGAAGGGCTAATTGTACCTTCATGACTTCACCCCTTTCTATTTCTAAAATCAACTAGAAATAACTTTTGTATTGCAGATTTATCTGGCAGGGAAAAAAACATATATATATATATGTTTGTCTCGTATGACATCTGGCGTCCCCACCCGTAACGGTAAGTTACGAGAGGAGGAACCGAAGCAGCGGCGCAGACTCCTAAGAAATGAAGGAATTGGGTATACCTACCGAAAAGACTAATCCAATCCATAATGAAGCCCCCGAAAAAACGATATTTTTACTGCTGGACCATCCCCCAGGAGATGCAAACGCGACAGGCACACCTACAACTAGTAGAAATGAGGTGGCAATTAATGCAAATAAAGCAAATTGAAAAGCGATAGTCATAGTTGTGATTCCTTCCGCATAAGGAATTGATTTTTTGTACCACCTGATCCCCATCCGACGAAGGAGCTGTCACAAACTGGTCGTTTGTATAAATCAAACGTTTTTTCATGATACTAACTTTTCAAATCCCATAAAAAACTTTCCAGGTAGAAAAGTTACCTTAACCCCGCTATCTAAGATGTTTATCCATGGCGACTACGCAATGATATTTTCAGTCCGCATCTATCGTGGGAGAGAAAAAAAAAAGATCTAATTTTTATACAGATAGATCTTGGAATCAAAAACCTTTTTGATTAATTTGTCTCCGACTAAATCATTTGGGAGACTTGGTTTATACTTCCATTTGGGTGTCGGAGAAAGTATTTGCTTATTTGGGAGAGATGGTCGAGCGGTTTAAGGCTCCAGTCTTGAAAACTGGCGTGGTACTAAGATGCCATCGAGGGTTCGAATCCCTCTCTCTCCTAACATTTGCATCAGACGAAGAGGAACAGCAAGGGCGGCAGCTGCAACCAACGAAGTGCTTTTTTTTTTATTCACACATTATGCAAAATAAAAAAAAAATTAACCGGCATATTTATCGAATCGGTGATGACATGAAATCTATCTATCCAACTGGATAGATAGATTTCATACAAATATGACAAATTAAACAACGACATAATGGAGCGCTGTCATTAGCTACTAACTGGGTCGATGGTAAGAAAATCTTTACTTATTTTATTTATCTAAACACATTTTTCAGACCTTAACTAAGGGGTGTCATGGAAAGAACTGGCTCAGTATCGCGGTCAATTCCTTTTTCAAATCCGGCTGCGGCTGCACGAGCTCTACCTGCGTGCCAGAGATGACCCACGAAAAAAAAGAATCCTAGAACAAAGTGGGAAGTGGATAACCAACTTCGAGGAGATACGTAGTTCACGGCATTGATCTCGGTAGCTACTCCACCTACGGAATTTAGAGAGCCCAAGGGTGCATGAGTCATATATTCCGCGGATCGTCGCTCCTGCCACGGTTGTATATCCTTCTTCAACTTACCGAGATCTAAACCGTTTGGCCCTCTTAGAGGTTCTAACCAAGGAGCACGAAGATCCCAGAAGCGCATGGTTTCGCCCCCAAAAATAATTTCTCCAGTAGGGGAACGCATCAGGTATTTACCTAAACCAGTAGGTCCTTGGGCAGAACCTATGTTGGCACCGAGACGTTGGTCTCTGACAAGGAAAGTAAAAGCTTGAGCCTGAGAAGCTTCTGGACCGGTGGGACCATAAAATTCACTTGGATATGCTGTGTTGTTGAACCAAACGAAGCAACAGGCAGTGACACCAAATATGGAAAGAGCCCCCAAACTATAGGATAAATAAGCCTCCCCGGACCACACGAAAGCTCGACGAGCCCAGGCAAACGGTTTCGTCAATATGTGCCAAATTCCACCGAAAATACAGATGGAACCTAGCCACACATGTCCCCCGATAATATCTTCCAGATTATCTACACTTGCGATCCATCCTTCTCCGCCAAACGGAGATTTCAGGAGATAGCCAAAGATAATATTGGGGTTTAGGGTAAGATTCGTAATCTCTCTTACATCTCCACCGCCGGGTGCCCATGTATCATACAAGCCTCCGAAATAGAGTGCTTTGAAAACCAGGAGAAAGGCGCCAAGACCTAATAATATTAGATGAATACCCAGAATTGTGGTCATTTTATTTTTATCCTTCCAAGTGTAACCGAAGAAGGGGAAAGACTCTTCCAAAGTTTCAGGGCCGATCAAGGCATGATATATGCCCCCAAAGCCCAAAACTGCAGAAGAGATCAAATGCAGCACTCCGGAGACAAAGTAGGGAAAGGTATCTGTTACTTCCCCGCCAGGACCCACTCCCCAACCCAGAGTAGCCAGGTGGGGGAGTAGAATTAGTCCCTGCTCATACATAGGTTTCTCCGAGACGAAGTGAGCTACTTCAAATAGATTCATAGCTCCAGCCCAAAATACAATCAGGCCAGCATGAGCCACATGGGCGCCGAGCAATTTACCAGACAGATTAATCAACCGGGCGTTCCCCGCCCACCAAGCAAAACCTGTGGTTTCTTGATCGCGACCACCAAGCGAGAGGGTTCCATTAAAGAGCGTTTCCACGGGGTAAAACCTCCTCGGGGAATACAAGATTTTCATGAGGCTGATCCTGAGCTGCCATCCAGGCACGGATCCCTTCGTTTAGTAAAATATTTTTTGTGTAAAAAGTCTCAAACTCAGGATCTTCTGCTGCACGAATTTCTTGGGAAACAAAGTCATACGCGCGTAAATTCAGGGCGAGACCAACCACCCCGATAGCACTCATCCATAAACCTGTCACCGGGACAAATAACATGAAGAAGTGTAACCACCGTTTGTTAGAGAAAGCAACACCAAATATCTGGGACCAGAAGCGATTTGCAGTTACCATCGAATAAGTTTCTTCGGACTGAGTTGGGTTAAACGCCCGAAATGTGTTTGCACCATCACCGTCTTCAAATAAAGTATTTTCGACCGTAGCACCGTGAATAGCACATAGAAGGGCAGCACCGAGAACTCCCGCAACTCCCATCATATGAAATGGATTCAGAGTCCAATTATGAAAACCCTGAAAAAACAGAATAAATCGGAATATAGCCGCTACACCGAAACTGGGTGCAAAGAACCAACCAGATTGTCCTAAGGGGTAAATCAAAAATACGGAAACAAAAACCGCAATTGGACCGGAAAAAGCTATTGCGTTGTAGGGACGTAGTTGCACGGACCTAGCCAGTTCGAATTGACGTAACATAAAACCTATCAAGGCGAAAGAGCCGTGAAGAGCAACGAAAGTCCATAAACCCCCTAATTGGCACCAACGTGTAAAGTCCCCCTGCGCTTCGGGACCCCACAACAGAAGCAAAGAGTGAGCCAAACTATTAGCAGGGGTAGATACTGCGGCAGTCAGAAAATTGCATCCCTCTAAGTAAGAACTAGCTAATCCGTGAGTGTACCACGAAGTCACAAAGGTCGTACCTGTGAACCAACCGCCCAAAGCGAAGTAAGCGGTGGGAAAAAGTAGTAAGCCGGACCAGCCCACAAATACAAAACGATCTCTTCTGAGCCAGTCGTCCATACTGTCAAATAAATCTTTCGGTTCTTTGGAAGATTTTCCAATGGCAATTGTCATATCCATCCCCCACTAAGCTTTTCAAACCACTTTTAGGTTCCCCATTCTTTATTTTTCACTCCACGAATCGCTAAAATTCTCTTGAATATGAGGTCACGGGATTGTCGGTGTAAAAGTCATTTTGCCATAAATTCTCATGCGACTCGTAAGATTTTCATCGGGAGTTTTTGACTTTTTTTTTCATTTTTCTTTCTCCGTTATTTTTGCTCAATTATTTTTCTTTTCTGCTTTTTGTTTTGATATATCAATCTTGCTTGTCTTCAGGAAATTCCTTTTGCTACGTCATATATTTTTTTGAGAAGTAGGTCAGCCCCCCTTTTCTTCCAGGACTTTGTTAAACATTTTAACACGTCAACGAACCCGACCCAACGAAAGACAAAATTGTCTCCAAAAATTTACAAGGAGATAAAGACTAGATTTTGTAGTATGAAAAGGTTGCACAGGGAGATACGTGGAACTCGTACCTTTTTTGCACTTCTCTGTACTTCAGGGATATCTCGTACTTTTTTCACTAATCTTTAGAAAACTCCAAAAAAATTTGGCTGCCGAATTGCGGAGATAGGTAGTGACAAATCACCGCTTATCTCCGAACGAACGGAGAGTTTATCAAAAAATTTCACATTGAATAATCTAGTTACGTATCCACTTCAAGTCCTGGTAGTACAGTCAAGTTTTTTGACTACTTGGATAATGTGGCCATCGAGAGTGTTGAAGACTGGAGAAAATCTTCATAGTCATCGGGAATTATTTTTATAATACAGAGAGTCGAGAAGAACTACTATACCCTACCTTTTCTTCCGCATCTTTTTTTTTTTCTATTTTTTTTTTGTTTAACTCTATATATAGAATAGATACGTATATTTAAATAAATATATTGATAGTAAGTATTTTCAATTGATTCCCAAGGTAAGGATAACCAAAACGGTTCTGGTACGAAAAATTATATCCAACTAACCTTTTAATACCGTAAGAGATGACTATTCCTTCTGCGTAATGATGTAATTCTAGAAAAAATTACAGCGGGAAAGAGTTGATTGATAAATTTTAATTCTCTTCCCCGGGGCAAAGACCGAAATGAACCCGATTTTTTTTTTGCCGAGCCGAAGACTACTGGATACCCGGATTTTGCACGAGTACTCGATCAGCCCCTTGTCGGATTTGAACCGACGACTTACGCCTTACCATGGCGTTACTCTACCGCTGAGTTAAAAGGGCTTATCTATCATCGAGTAATCTAGATTGAATAATAATATGAAAATGAAATTTTTGTTTAATTGATCAGATCCAACTTAGCTGGATTCATTGGTAAAACTATCAGTAAAACAGAAAGGAAAAACTGATTGCCTTGAACCTTTGACGGAAACAAAACTACCAGTGGATTAGACGAATAATTGGCAGTTGACTTTGCGGAGACGGGATTTGAACCCGTGACCTCGAGGTTATGAGCCTCGCGAGCTACCAAGCTGCTCTACCCCGCGCAGTTAATGCCTTCAATGTAATTATTATACATTCCCTGAATAATTACATTGAGCATAAATGAGAAAAATGAATGACTCAAAGTATTTTGAGTCAAAGTATTAGATATATATACTAATTTTTAGTAGTTAAAGTTGCAATAAGAATGAAGACGAAAATAGTTCTTCTACCAACTCGACTTTGATACTCCAGGCAAAACACAAATGTGTGCCATTTCGCGGGGTACGTGTCTAGAAAAACCGAAATCTCGATAATTGGATCTGGGGCGTCCGGTTAGGGAGCATCGGTTACGGAGACGAACAGGTGCACTATTGCGTGGTAGAGATTGCAATCTTTCGGAAATACTTAGTTTCTCCTGGATACGCAAACTATTTTTGATTTGTCGTTTTAAAGATTGGCGAATAAAATCATATTTTTTCACCAATCTTTTTTTATTTTTTTCTTTTTCAATAAGACTTTTCTTTGCCATAATTGACGGTTCGATAAGCGGAATTGTATTATTGCTACGAAATAGGTGGGACTTGAAGCCGAAACTATTATTCACCAAAAACTTCGATAAATAAATTTCTATTCATGCTTATAAGTAAATAGTTTCATAGGTAAAAGGTCGATGTTCCGGACGTGAGATCTAATGAGGCTAAAGCCAACACGGAAACGGTAGTCGAACGAAAAGGATTAACCAAATTTACCCGATGTAGATGCTATTAGAAAAGCTGCGTAGGTAAATATATAACCCACAGAGAAGTGAGCTAATCCAACCAATCGTGCTTGAACGATAGAAAGGGCAACTGGCTTATCCCTCCACCGTATTACGTTTGCTAGGGGCGTCCGTTCGTGGGCCCAAGCTAGAGTTTCAATGAGTTCTTGCCAGTAGCCGCGCCACGAAATTGAAAACATAAACCCGGTAGCCCATACGAGATGCCCAAATAAAAACATCCATGCCCATACAGATAGACTATTCATACCAAAAGGGTTGTAGCCATTAATAAGCTGCGAGGAATTCAGCCGTAAATAATCCCTCAACCATCCCATTAGATACGTAGAAGATTCGTTGAATTGAGCGGCATTGCCTTGCCACAGAGTAATATGTTTCCAGTGCCAGTAGAAGGTGACCCATCCGATAGTGTTCAGCATCCAGAAAACAGCTAAGTAAAAAGCATCCCAAGCGGAAATGTCGCAAGTTCCGCCTCGGCCGGGTCCATCGCAAGGAAAACTGTAACCAAATTCTTTCTTATCTGGCATCAACTTGGAACCGCGCGCATCTAATGCACCCTTCACCAGAATTAGTGTAGTTGTGTGCAAACCCAAAGCAATGGCGTGGTGAACCAGAAAATCCCCGGGACCAATTGTCAGAAATAGCGAATTACTGCTACTGTTGATAGCATCCAACCAACCAGGTAGCCACAAGCCCCGACCGGCATTACTTGCTGGACTATCTGCCGAGGATAGAAGTACGTCAAAACTATATAAAGCTTTACCATGAGCAGATTGGATCCACTGAGCAAATACGGGTTCAATAAGAATCTGTTTTTCTGGAGTCCCAAAAGCTACCATCACGTCATTGTGAACATAAAGACCTAACGTATGAAAGCCCAAAAATAAACTAGCCCAACTTAGATGAGATATTATTGCCTCCTTGTGTTCTAACATTCTTGCTAAAACATTATCTTCATTCTGTGCAGGATCGTAATCTCTGAGAAAAAAGATGGCTCCATGTGCGAAGGCTCCTGCCATAATAAACCCGGCAATATATTGGTGATGGGTATATAATGCGGCTTGAGTCGTATAATCCTGCGCTATAAAGGCATAAGCGGGTAGAGAATACATATGTTGTGCAACAAGGGAAGTGATGACCCCCAAAGCGGCTAAAGCAAGTCCCAATTGGAAGTGAAGAGAATTATTCACCGTATCATAAAGTCCCTTGTGTCCACGTCCCAACCTACCTCCTGGGGGAATATGGGCATCCAGGATTTCTTTCATACTGTGCCCAATACCAAAATTTGTTCTGTACATATGGCCGGCAATTACAAACACGACGGCTATTGCGAGGTGATGATGAGCAATATCAGTTAGCCACAAACTTTGAGTTTGTGGATGGAATCCCCCCAAAAAAGTTGGAATAGCTGTTCCTGCCCCTTGAGTGCTATTGAACAAATGAGTATTAGAGTCGGGATTTTGCGCGTAAACGCTCCACTGACCCGAAAAAAATGGTCCCAATCCTTGAGGATGCGGAGCGGTAGTTAATAAGTTGTTCCATCTAACATGCCCACCCCTTGCTTCGGGAATAGCTACATGAACCAAGTGGCCTGTCCAAGCCAAAGAACTCACTCCGAATAATCCCGAAAGGTGATGATTAAGGCGAGATTCAGCATTTTTGAACCAAGAAATGCTTGGTTTCCATTTAGGTTGGAGGTGTAACCAGCTAGCTAATAGGAACGAAGCAGCAATAACTAGCAGAAAAATAGATCCAGTATAGAGATCTTGGTTATTGCGTAGACCAATAGTGTACCACCACTGATATACGCCGGAATAAGCAATATTGACCGGACCTGCAGCCCCCCCTCGGGTATAGGCTTCGACCGCCGGTTGACCAAAATGGGGATCCCAAATGCTATGGGCGATCGGTCTCACATGCAATGGGTCTTGTACCCATGCTTCAAAGTTCCCCTGCCAAGCTACGTGGAACAAATTACCAGAGGTCCATAAAAAGATGATAGCTAACTGACCGAAATGAGATGCAAATATTTTTTGGTAAAGACGTTCTTCGGTAGTATCGTCATGACTCTCGAAATCATGCGCAGTGGCTATACCAAACCAGATACGACGAGTAGTTGGGTCCTGGGATAGACCCTGGCTGAACTTTGGAAATCTTGATGTCGTAATGTTTCTCAAATCCTCCTAGCCATTATCCCACTGCAATAATTCTCGCCAGGAAGAATGCCCAAGTTGTGGCGATTCCACCCAGAAGGTAATGAGTTACTCCCACGGCACGTCCCTGTATAATACTCAGAGCTCTGGGTTGGGTGACAGGAGCAACTTTCAATTTATTATGAGCCCACACTATAGATTCAATAAGTTCCTGCCAATAACCGCGACCGCTGAATAGAAACATTAGACTGAAGGCCCAGACGAAATGAGCCCCCAAGAATAGAAGGCCATATGCAGACAATGAAGAACCATATGATTGGATGACTTGAGAAGCCTGTGCCCACAAAAAATCTCGCAACCATCCATTAATTGTTGTTGAACTTTGTGCGAAGTTTCCCCCAGTGATGTGATTCACTGCTCCTTGTTCGCTTACACTTCCCCATACATCCGATTGCATTTTCCAACTGAAGTGGAAGATAACTACTGAAATAGAGTTGTACATCCAAAACAGTCCCAAGAAGACATGATCCCAAGCAGATACCTGGCAAGTGCCTCCTCTCCCGGGCCCGTCGCAGGGAAAGCGAAAACCGAGATTTGCTTTATCGGGTATTAGACGTGAGCTGCGTGCGAATAAGACGCCTTTCAATAATATTAGTACAGTAACATGAATCGTAAATGCGTGGATGTGGTGCACCAAGAAATCTGCAGTGCCTAATGGAATTGGGGCTAAGGCCACCTTGCCGGCTACTGTTACCAAGTTGCTTCCACCCCAGGTTAAGCTGGTGCTTGCCGCCGCGTTAGGTGCAGTCGACCCAGGAGCCAAGGCGTGAGTATTCTGTACCCACTGGGCGAATATTGGTTGCAGCTGGATGGCAGTATCCGAAAACATATCTTGGGGACGCCCCAACGCGCTCATGGTATCGTTGTGAATATACAGGCCGAAGCTATGAAAACCAAGAAAAATGCAGACCCAGTTGAGATGTGAAATTATTGCATCACGGTGACGAATAACACGATCCAACAAGGTGTTGTATTGAGTACTTGGATCATAATCCCTTACCATAAAGATAGCCGCATGTGCAGCTGCTCCAACTACCAAAAACCCCCCTATCCACATGTGATGTGTAAACAAAGAAAGTTGTGTGGCATAATCGGTGGCTAAGTAGGGGTAAGGGGGCATGGCATACATGTGATGAGAGACAATAATTGTTAAGGATCCCAGAATGGCGAGATTAATAGCTAATTGAGCATGCCACGAAGTTGTCAAAATCTCGTAAATACCCTTGTGTCCTTCACCCGTGAAAGGTCCTTTATGAGCTTCCAGTATTTCCTTCGTACTATGCCCAATACCCCAATTTGTTCTGTACATATGACCAGCTACCAAAAAGAGAACTGCAATGGCTAAATGGTGATGTGCGGCATCAGTCAACCACAAACCTCCAGTTACCGGGTTCAATCCACCGCGGAAAGTCAAGAAATCTGAGTATTCCGACCAATTTAGAGTGAAAAATGGGATTAATCCTTTTGCAAAACTTGGATACGTCTGAGCCAGAAGATCGCGATTAAGAATGAGTTCGTGAGGAAGGGGTATTTCTTCAGGGTCGACACCTGCGTCTAATAGCTGATTAATGGGGAGCGAGACGTGTATCTGATGTCCCGCCCATGCTAGAGATCCCAATCCCAATAGACCGGCCAAGTGATGATTCAGCATGGATTCGACATTTTGAAACCAAGCCAATTTGGGAGCAGCCTTGTGGTAGTGAAACCAACCGGCGAAAAACATCAATCCGGCAAAAACTAAAGCCCCCACAGCTGTGCAATAAAGCTGTAACTCACTAGTTATTCCGGAAGCTCGCCAGAGTTGGAAAAATCCAGACGTTATTTGCACGCCCTGAAACCCACCGCCCACATCTCCATTAAGTATTTCTTGACCCACTATTGGCCAAACGACTTGGGCACTGGGTTTCACGTGGGTGGGATCATTCAACCATGCTTCATAGTTGGAAAAACGGGCTCCATGAAAATACATGCCACTCAACCAAATGAAAATAATAGCTAATTGACCAAAATGAGCACTAAATATCTTACGGGATATATCTTCCAAATCGTTGGTATGACTATCAAAATCGTGGGCATCAGCGTGTAGGTTCCAAATCCATGTAGTGGTACTGGGACCCTTAGCCAAATTTCTTGCGAAATGTCCAGGCTGAGCCCATTTCTCGAAAGAGGTTTTTACAGGATCCTTCTCCACCATAATTTTGACTTCTGGTTCTGGCGAACGAATAGTCATCGGGAATCTCCTCTCTTCGGGCAGGGGATAGCAACAACCTACCAACAGGAGATACAAAACTTCTAAGAACTGAGGTTCTTACTAGCATGCAAGAATTCATTGCCCCCCCCCCCCGATTTTGAATTACGATGGAGGGGTTATGCGGGGTAGGCTTTTGATGGTATTATTACACGACCTAGCGGTGCATAATGGACTTGATTAGATAGATGAATTGCCCATTCGGTGGGGAGGGCGATGCCTGACAAGCTAGAATTTTTAGCTTATTCGTACCTCCTTACTTAGTTTGTCATACGTTTTCCCTTCTGTTGTTCCGTTTATCCCACCCATGAGATGGGGAGGAGCGTCCCGTAATTTTTGGCCGATTCTGTGCTTCAGCATAATTGTCGGGAGAAAGTGCTATTGCCCGTCTCCAATACTCAGCAGCCTGATCAAACCAAGCTTCCGAAATCTCCAAATCTCCTCGCTGAATGGCCTGTTCCCCTCGACCAGGATGGATGATTTTTTTTGGCAACCTCCTCCTTTAGAACCGAACTTGGGGGTTTCCCGGCCCATACGGCTCATACGACTGCGCTTTTGGCTTATTGTTTCTCACCGGGGTATGAATACTAGCCCCGAAGTTTGGGAGAAAAAAAAATAGTCAGGTTTTCAATTTTATTCGTCCCGAATAAAACCCTTTCCGTACTCACAGTTATTAGAGAGAAAATAACGACCTCCCCCGTCACTAACTACCCTACCCGAACATGGATCTCTTGAAATTGAAAAAAGTTTTTCCTTTGGGATTTGGTACTACGCCGTGTCTCGCCACTTAGTGTTTTTTCAACCGTCTCTGCTACAGAGACAAATTGCATAAATTTGTTGATGAGGCAGTTTCATTGTATCGACCCAGATTTTCAATGATAAATCCTTACGACGCTGCAGTCTCCAATTTAGTTAATTATCCGTGGGACGGTTAGGCTAGTTACCTCCTCCAAACCCGGATTGCTTTGAAGGGGGCTAAATCCCACAGCTCGCGGCAACTCCTGTCGGGAAATATGCTTGAGGGAAGCCTTCTATCTCGGTTGAGTAGTTGTGAACCGAAGAGTCCTGAGGCGTAGGTAGTCACACGTGGTGGCGGATCACAGCCATATTATTAAAAGCTTGCGGCAAGAAAGAATTGCGCTCTAGCGCCTGGAAGTAGTATTCCAAAGCTTTTGCATGTTTCCCATTACTTGTATGAATAAGACCTACATTATGGAGGATGTAACTTCGATCGTAGGAATCAATCTCCAAACGCATGGCTTTGTAGTAACTTCGCGAAGCTTCTGCATATTCTCCTTCCGATTGGGCCGACATCCGTTACGGTTGCTTACGCAGAAAAGCCCCGCTTCAAAACCGCACATGAAACTTCCGTATCATACGGCTCCTGCCGCCTAATTTGCGAAAAAGCAATTTGAGGAGTATTATTACTTTCATTCCTAACAAAGTTTCATTACAGAATTTGTAACTAGGCGGGGGTTAGTGTCTCACAAAACTGGTATCTAACCATCCTTCTCGCAAAGAGTTTTTGTTCTATCAGATTGATTGCCTCGTCGCAAATAAATTACTGGTAGTAACAATAGACTATTTGGCGATTTCTTCGTTCCCAACGATTTGCTTCTCGGGGGTTATTTACCCCGGCAATCTCCGATGATCCACAGGGTATCCGAAATACAAACGGGATGGCTGTTTGTTACCCCAATCGCAATTAATCGTTATCGCGACTCCGGAGTTCTCAAAAGTTCTCAAAAACATGTAATAATTTAATGTTTGTCAAAGTCTGAGGTTGACGAAGATTTTGTATTGCCAATTTCTTTACGTGGTGTTTGCCCCCCCCTACGCTTATTCCCGAAATTTTTGTGTATCATATATCAATTAACAAGTTTAACCTCCTGCTTGCTTGATAGACAGATCCGCGGGAAGCTGGAGCCGTAGCTTGCGGAGTTGCATCAATCGTGGATACACGACCGAAGGATTTGTTCGGCAGTCGAAAAACACCTTTACCAAATGTGGGTTTACTGAAGTGGTAGTTTTTTCAACTAATTGGGAATAGTCCCAAATCACCTCCTTTCTCGAATCGCACCGTCCCTGTAGTATATAGAAGCTTCCCTCTCCCTTTTAGTAGTAGGTAGAATTTGTGTCAGAATATCTGCTAGAATTGTGAAAGTTTTATCAATAAAATTATCGTTTCTCTGTGACCTAGGCGTAATCTAAATTAACTCCTTGTTTTTCTTTTATCACTTCACCTATTATTAATTCACTAATTGAGATTGCGAAAGAAGAGAAGTAATTAATCTCTTCGGATAACACATTGAAAAATAGAAATGATGGAGTTATAATTCGAAAACTTTTTTATTTGGCTCTCAGCTCTACTTCTAAGGGTATTTATTGACAACCGATACCCGCGAATCACTTGTCACTTCATCACTTGAAGTCCTAAAATAAAATTGGATGTTTTACTGCTGAAAGTTCTTAGACTCTGGGAAGGGTGGCCGAGTGGTTTAAGGCGTAGCATCGGAAATGCTACGTAGATTTTTATCTACCGAGGGTTCGAATCCCTCCCTTTCCTATCTACATTTTTACTACCCTGGACATCTCTTTGCCTATCTTCCAAAATCTAATGAACTAGCTATTTTGAAAGAGATGTATTCGGAGTAAGAGTTTTCATCTGTTTTTCTAAAAAGAAAAAAAGTTAAAAAACTATTTTATCAGAAACAAGAGAGGCTAATTCCTTCATCCAATTCGATGTTAGATGCGTTGAAATAGCACATTATTAGAACTTGAAGACGATATCGTTAGCAAAATCAATTTTTTTTTTATTCAAAACAAAAATTGAGTTTATGCCTTTCTACTCATCTGCTTTTTGATTTATATCATTCCGAGTCCTTTGTTTGATAGTCTTCTCACAGTAAGGATCTCCGAAGTTTTTGGTTAAATCGAGTGAAACCGTGTTATATTAAGCTTTTCGGGAATGATACTCAACAACTAACAATTCATTTATATCCAAATTGACGGATTCTCGGTTAGCCATATGATTGACTAATCCTGTTGGCTCGCTCGTTTTTGAAATAGACAGAGTCAAGTGATCCGGTACTTCGTCCCTTCTGAGAGATTTAACTTTTGCTGCATTGTAGGAAGTTAGTCGATTCCTAATAGTAATAATATCCTTAGGTTTACGTCGGTAGCTTGGTATATCCACAATACGGCGGTTCACTAAAATATGTCTGTGATTAACCAGTTGTCGGGCAGCGGGAATTGTGGAAGCCATACCTAACTGGAAAATAACATTATCCAAACGCATTTCAAGCAGTTGCAGCGGTACTTGACCTGTCGAACCCCTAGTTCTTCTAGCAATACGGACGTAGTTGAGTAATTGGCGTTCCGTCAATCCATAATTAAGACGTAATCTCTGTTTGGCCTCCAAACGTACGCAGAATTGAGAAATTTTCTTCGAAGCTGATTGTTCACCAACAACCCGAACTTCATCCAAGTTGGACGCATTCTTTTTACCAGCAAGGCCTGGCAAATTTTTCAGACGACGCATCGATTTCAAACGAGGTCCTCGAAAGCGAGACGTAAAAACTCCTTTTCTATAAAATAAAAATTTTTTAAGTGGGAGAACCCTTATAGGAATAGGATCAGCTCAGAGATATTATCTATCTCCACCGCCGAATAGAATTTGATCAAAACTAATATCTGTGGAGATCATAACATATGGATAGAAACTGATAAATATTTGCATAAAACCAATTGAACGGAGAGATGAGGGAGGGGAAGGGGAGCAGGCGGAACCTAACCACTTGGGCATCCAAAAATTTGTACCGAACAAAATGAAAACATTGTAGCATATACATTTACATAAATGTCTTTACATAAATGTTCTAGAGGATAAACTCCAATGTATTCATGTGACAGATGTATTGCCTCAACTAGTGTGTTCATATATACTTACCTTAACAGTAATAGTGCAAGGAAAAAAGTTGAAAGACAAGTGATTCTCAAGCGACAATTTCTATTACACACATTCTTCCTCTTAAAAAGTGAAAAGCGAGGCTGAAAAAAAAAAGAAGTCTTGGCAGAAGAGAAGAGATAAAATGCTTTAAAGTGTGCGTATTTGTACATACATGTTAGGTTTACCGCATTTATTTTTAGGTGGCTGAAATTGGGTCAACTTCAGTAAATTAGTAAATATGAGTGCACCCAAAATATTCAACTTCAACAAATATCGGGTGGTTAGATATCTAGGTCTTTTCCTTCTCAGTTCGTTGGGGCTTAAAGGCGGGGATATGGCGAAATGGTAGACGCAGCGGACTCAATCGGATTGAGCCTAGGTATGGAGACGTATCAAGTGGCAACTCTCAGATTCAGGGAAACCTAGGATTATTCAGCAGGCAATCCTGAGCCAAATCTCGTTTCATCTTATGAAATATTGATCGGATCAATAAAGCGAGATAGGTACAGAGACTCGAAGGGAGTTATTCTAACGAACAAACTATTAGTGACTAGTTTTTGAAAGAACCAAATATCCAACCGTTTTATATGGTTGACTGCATGAATTGAAGTATGTGAAAAAGCTGAGGTGGAGCTGAGAAGAGGGGATTTCAGTCTTTGAAAACAGACTTATTGAGAGCAAATTGGAGGAAGTATTCATCCGCAGAATTACGTCAATACTCTGCCTCCCGGGATGCTAAGTTAACTTTTTTTTTTTATCTCATGACTGTTGATTCTCTCCCACATATCTCCCCCACCTGTTCTAAGGTATCATTACATTCTGACGGATACTTTCCAATGAATGAGCTGGTAGCCGCTAATAATTTTCTCGCGAATGAAGGTAGAGTCCTATTCTACGCAGTTACTAGTAATCTAGTAGCGACGCAAGTTGCAGTAGAAAGAAAATCCGTAGGTTTCGGCTGTGAGGGTTCAACTCCCTCTATCCCCAGCAAAATACTTAAACTATTTCATCCCAATAAAATCCGATTACTTTATTATATTGGTAATAATATAATAAAAAAAAAATTGTAAACCAACTTAAACCCCTTGTTTAACACTAGTAAATTGTTTTGCTAATTAGCCATTCAGGCAGTTCAAATACCTGAATGGCTCAATCAATCGGTCTGAAGTTTTTCCCTCGGCTTTTTTTTTATTACAGATAGCATGAGACAAGTCAGCAGAAAGGGATCGGATAAGCAAAAACCAAAAAGAAAAGTGTCCTAACTCATCTTGTTTTCAGAACTCAGAACAGTTGTATCCTTCGATAAATTAGCCGGGATAGCTCAGTTGGTAGAGCAGAGGACTGAAAATCCTCGTGTCACCAGTTCAAATCTGGTTCCTGGCAACTAATAAAAAATTGTTGCACCCAAATAAAATATTGGTAGAAAACATTGTTTGAATTTACTACCAATGCAGTAGGAACAGAACCCTCCAGGAAAAAGCTGGGGATAAACTCGTAAATTTTAATTTTTAAGAAACCTGGGTGACTCATTTCAGCTACGCTGGGTAAATCGCTTTGGCAAAAATCGGATGAGGGATTCAGCGGGCAGAAGTTCTAAGACTAACTTTTTTTTTTCTATGCAATCTAGTAAGCATCTTGTAACTCGTAGAAATTGGGTACCACATAATCCTTCCGGAGAGGCCACCCGATCCAACTTTCAGGCATTAGTATACGCTTAAGGTACGGATGTCCCCGATAAATTATTCCCAACATGTCATAAGATTCACGTTCCTGGAAATCAGCACTTTTCCGAACCCAATAAACCGAAGGTATTTCTGGATTTGTTCTTGAAACAAAGACTTTTGCACATATCTCCTCGGGTTGATCTAAGTGGTCTTGCATCTGAGTTAAATGATACACACTGACTAAACATCCTCCTGGTGTTGCGTCGTAAGCACATTGAGATCGTAGGTAATTGAATCCATAAGCATATGGGGCAACAGCTATAGACAACCACTCTTCCGACTTGACCTGCAAAATCTCGACGCCTCTGTAATCGTAACCCAGAGGTCGGTGTGAAAACTTGTGTTTTGTCAACCAGACAGATAATCGACCCCGCGTCTCTAGATTAAACTTATCTTTATCAACGGTGTTCATATTGGTTAATACCTCACCATTTAGTTTTTTCATTGATTTCACAAAAGAAGTAGAGCTAATCCTCAATTTGCGGATATTGAATCATTGTATTCTTTTGCAAACTTATTAAAATTTTTTGAGAAATTGGTTAGCACCAAATTTGTATCGCAATTATTTATTTCCCGATTGTATTTCCCAGTATGAGCGCTTGGTACAACACAGAGTTGGTGGTTTAGACTAAAGTATTTCGCTCGGGTAGGGCAGTACGCTTGTTCCCTAAAACTGTCTCGAGCAATTTTCTTGCGGAGTTTCGTCACGGCATCAGTAATAGCTTCTGGTTTAGGTGGACAACCCGGCAAATGAATATCGACAGGAATTAATTTGTCTACCCCGCGAACAGTACTGTAGGAATCTGTACTAAACATACCTCCTGTAATGGTGCAAGCTCCCATAGCAATTACATACTTCGGTTCAGGCATTTGTTCATATAATCTTACTAAAGATGGGGCCATTTTCATTGTTATGGTACCGGCGGTTACAATTAGATCCGCTTGTCTAGGACTGGATCTAGGTACCAGGCCGTACCGGTCAAAATCAAATCGAGAACCAATTAGGGAAGCAAATTCAATAAAGCAACAACTGGTGCCATATAGAAGTGGCCATAAACTGGATAACCTGGACCGATTAGAAAAATCACTGATACTAGCTAAAAAAATTGAATCTGACACACTCTGCTGAAGAGACAACCGCGCCACTGAATTGGGTAAAACGTCTTCACTTTCGTATTTGATTTTCCTTTTTTCAATTTCACCTAAATGTCCGGAAGTTAAGACCATTCCGATGCTCCTTTTCGCCATGCATAAACCAAGCCGACGACTAGTATGAATATGAAAACAATCACTTCGATAAAAGCGAATAAGCCCAATTTTCCAAAAGCTATAGCCCAGGGATAGAGAAATACGGTTTCAACGTCGGAGACCGTGAATACCGAGGCAAACATATAATAACGTATCTGAAATCGAATCCAAGTGTCTCCTTTTGGTTCAATACCTGACTCGTAACTCGCTAACTTTTCCGGCCCCTCCCGAGTGGGAGCAATAAACTTGGGAATCAAAAAAGCCAAAAATGGGATAGATATAGATACTAATAAAAAAATCCAGAAAGAGTCATATTGGTGAAACAGAAACATCCACACACTCCTTTCGTCTCGACAATCACCGCCTCAATCCACTACAACAGGTTTATCACCTAGAACCTTTCCGGAGAAGTGGATTGTAGTTACAGCCCGCTTCTGTTAATAACTACTAAAGCTAGTAATTACTAGCTTGCAGACGAGCCAGATAGATGAGATAGTCTCACTTTTTTTGTTTCGTTTTGGGTAGAAATACTGGTATACCCAGTATTCCGAGTTGATTGTATGCACAATCGGGGTGACAACTAACCCCATGAAGGAATTAAATCAAATTTATTTTTATCTTTTAAAATGGGGGGAGGCATTTTATCTATTTAATTTTATCTATTCCATAGATAAAATTAAATAAATCAAATGCCTGAATAGACGATTTAAACTGGATCCCACGCCAATAATTATGTATTCTTAGTTTATTCTTTCTCAAGAAGAAAAAGTAAAGTTAGGGCTATACGGATTCGAACCGTAGACACTCTCGGTTATGCAGATCGGAATATAAAAAAGTTCTTGAACTGCTTGGTGAACCCAACATGCTGCTTTTACAGCATTGGGCTCTCTAACCAACTGCTCTCCAATCCAATTGGAAACGAACAAGCGCCGATATACCAACTTTTGTTTCAAAAATAAATGGAAAGAGATGGTTCCGTGTGCCCAAACAATTTTTTTTTCAGGTATTCCTTTGAATTAGATATTTGAAAGGAGCTACATGAATAAGAAAATTTATTAAGCAATCCCGAAGTATTTAATAAAGATTATTGGCTACGCGTTGACACAGGTTTGCCTCTGTTGGTTAAAGATCTATCTTGCGATCCAAAATAGTCTCTGTCGCTTTAAAAAGCTAGCTTCGCAAAACTTCCTACACCCAAAAGTTCGTGAGACGAGGAAGAGATTTTGTTTAGGCTCTCGTGTTGTCCAACCCTTTTAGCATTGGATAAAACAATTATCCACCATATCAACTTTTTGAGATCGATTTGCGGTCGACTTATCTGTCATGCTATTGTTCTTTTGTGGGAAGGAGAAGTAAGACAGAAATATGTCACGCAAAGGTATTTTTGCGTGAGTCGTTGGGTTTCGACGAATCTTCCTAAAAAAACATCGGCGCACGTGTAAACGAGGCGCTCTACCGCTGAGCTATAGCCCTTGAGAAAACTGATCACCTAATAAGTAGTTTAAGTGTAACAATTCACTTTTGTCAAGTCAATCAATCGAGTGGGGGAGGAAGTGTACAACCACCTAATTTCTGCTAATATAGTGTAAACTTGCTTCCAGCTATTTTTTATACATATAATAGATATGTCTATTAAAAAACCGTATCTATCTAGATCTACAGAGAAATATGCAAATGACACACCCGGATAGAAAAAAATCGTAGCATTAGTGTAGGGAAAAGTCGCAGCGACCTACTTAACTCAGCGGTTAGAGTATCGCTTTCATACGGCGAGAGTCATTGGTTCGAATCCAATAGTAGGTAACACTTATTAGATACCGCGACGACTAAATCGGTACCTAATAAGTTTCAATGTGCACAAGACTTATTGCAGTGTGGCACCACAGTACTAGTAAAAACGGAATTTTTGCGTCGGATCAATAATATCGGGCTCCTCCAGACTAAACGGTAGTTGAAGCTTCTAATCTGGCTTTAGCTCGTTTAAACGCCAAGTTGGCTTCTATTAGTCTTTTCTTACCTTCTGCTGTAGCTAACTCGGCTTGAGCCGTCTGAAAACTTTTTTGAGCTTCGTCAGGATCAATTTCGCTAGCTCTTTCCGCTTCGTTGACTAATATTGTTACCCGATTATTATCTATCATGGCGAAGCCACCCATCGGTGCCATTGCGGACCATTGCCCATCACTACGTATTTTTGAGACCCCCATATCCAAAGCTGTGAGAAGGGGCGCATGGTTAGGTAATATACCAATCTGACCACTACTGGTAGATAGAATAATTTCCCAGACCTCAGAATTCCAAACTATTCGATTAGGGGCCATTACACGAAGACTCAATGCCATACTTCTCATTGACCCCCTGCCTGTAAAGCCGCAGCCTTTGCTGCGGCTTCGTCAATATTGCCAACTGAATAAAAAGCTTGCTCGGGAAGATTATCCAACTCTCCGGGAAGAATCATTTGAAATCCCTTAATTGTTTCTGTTAAACTAACATATTTTCCTGGAGAACCGGTGAAAACTTCCGCCACAAAAAAAGGTTGCGATAAGAAACGCTCTATTTTTCGAGCTCTAGCTACCGTCAAACGGTCCTCTTCGGATAACTCGTCTAATCCGGGAATAGCTATAATATCTTGAAGTTCTTTGTAACGTTGCAAAGTTTGCTTAACCCCCTGTGCCGTTTCATAATGCTCTTCACCTACAATCCAAGGCTGTAACATAGTTGAGGTCGAATCCAACGGATCCACCGCCGGATAGATACCTTTCGCGGCCAAGCCTCTCGAAAGCACAGTTGTAGCATCTAAATGTGCAAATGTCGTAGCAGGGGCCGGGTCAGTCAAATCATCTGCAGGTACGTAAACAGCTTGAATGGAAGTTATTGACCCCTCCTTGGTGGAAGTAATTCTTTCCTGCAGTGATCCCATTTCTGTACCAAGGGTTGGCTGATAACCCACAGCAGAAGGCATTCTGCCTAGTAATGCTGAGACCTCTGACCCCGCCTGAACAAAGCGAAAGATATTGTCAATGAATAGGAGTACATCTTGTTTGTTAATATCTCGGAAATATTCTGCCATTGTTGAAGCGGTTGGTCCAACTCTCATACGAGCTCCCGGTGGTTCATTCATCTGACCATAAACCAAAGCCACTTTTGACTCTGATATATTTTGTTCATTAATCACTTTTGATTCTTTCATTTCCATGTAGAGGTCATTACCCTCACGCGTACGTTCTCCTACCCCGCCAGATACAGATACACCTCCGTGAGCTTTCGCAATATTATTAATTGATTCCATGATAAGAACTGTCTTTCCAACTCCGGCGCCGCCAAATAAACCAATTTTTCCACCTCGACGATAAGGAGCCAAAAGATCCACAACTTTAATCCCCGTTTCGAAAATCGATAGCTTGGTATCCAATTGAGTAAATGCTGGGGCGGATCTATGAATTGGAAAGGTTGTACTATTTCGAACAGGACCCAGATTGTCTACAGGTTCACCGAGGACATTAAATATTCTGCCGAGAGTAGTTTCGCCAACGGGAACACTAAGAGGAGCTCCCGTATCAACAGCGCCCATACCTCTCATTAAACCATCTGTGGCACTCGTGGCTACGGCTCTTACTTCGTTATTACCTAACAACTGTTGAACTTCACGAGTAACATTAATCTCCTGGCCCGCCGAGTTTTTCCCTTTGACTACTAGTGAGTTATAGATATTGGGCATTTCCCCTCGGGAAAAAGCTACATCCAATACTGGTCCAATGATCTGAGTGATGTACCCCACGTTTTTTTCCACCAATTCAGAAATTTCGAAAAGGAGAGAACTGGTTTTCGTAACTGTTTCGGTGTGTTTTCTTTATTTAATTGCTGAATCGATAGAAGTATTTGGTATTTCACCGCCGAGTGGTCGGTGATAGTAGAGGTTCACTCATTTTACCCCCCTCTACTTCTCCAATTTGCAGATGTGGCTATAGATAAATGAAATGAGGCGATGAAGCGGGTCGGCAATTAGAAAGAGTTTCTTTTCAAACGATTCCGATAATCACAGAATCGGTGCTCCATCTATTGAATTTTTATTATTGGGTCATGCGTCTTTTCCCTTTCCAGATCTTCAGACGTAGGGGACCAACACTTAATTAGTTCGGAATCCACGGACCAGTCTAACCACGAACGGATTCCCGAGTCAATGTATTGGGAGGGGGCGGAGTGATCCTTCTTCAGCGGTTTATGCAAAAAACCGTGGTGATTAGTTGCACCCCGCATGAGACACGGTGTAAAATGATAATGTTCCATTCCCAAAGTGGATTCTCAAAAGGCATAAGTATCGCGCGAAGGTTGAATTACTAAAACCCACTTAACGGCTCATGTCGAAATACTCTATCTATGCCGAGCAGATCTCGTCATTACAAGATTTACTATTTCAGTCATAGGGAGGAACAAACTCATGTCGCCACAAACGGAGACTAAAGCAGGTGTTGGATTCAAAGCTGGTGTCAAAGATTACCGATTGACCTATTACACTCCCGAATACAAGACCAAAGACACTGATATCTTAGCGGCTTTCCGAATGACCCCCCAACCTGGAGTACCGGCTGAAGAAGCTGGAGCTGCCGTAGCTGCGGAATCTTCTACGGGTACATGGACCACGGTATGGACAGACGGACTTACTAATCTTGATCGCTACAAAGGCCGGTGCTACGATATTGAGCCCGTCGCTGGGGAAGATAATCAATATATCGCATATGTAGCTTATCCTTTGGATTTATTCGAGGAAGGTTCCGTCACCAATATGCTGACTTCTATTGTAGGTAATGTTTTTGGATTTAAGGCCCTACGCGCTCTGCGCCTGGAAGACCTACGAATTCCTCCTGCTTATTCCAAAACTTTTATTGGCCCCCCCCACGGTATTCAGGTAGAAAGGGATAAACTAAACAAATACGGACGTCCGCTACTGGGATGTACAATCAAGCCAAAATTGGGCTTATCTGCCAAGAATTATGGTAGAGCAGTTTATGAGTGCCTTCGTGGTGGACTTGATTTCACAAAAGATGATGAAAACGTAAATTCCCAACCGTTTATGCGTTGGAGAGATCGATTCTTATTCGTAGCGGAAGCCCTTTTCAAATCCCAGGCTGAAACAGGTGAAATCAAGGGGCATTATTTAAATGCCACTGCAGGTACGTGTGAAGAAATGATGAAAAGAGCTGTTTTCGCCAGAGAATTGGGTGTACCAATCGTCATGCATGACTACCTGACGGGAGGGTTTACCGCAAATACCAGCTTAGCTATCTACTGCAGAGACAATGGACTACTTCTTCATATTCACCGGGCGATGCATGCTGTCATTGATAGACAACGGAATCACGGTATACATTTCCGTGTATTAGCCAAAGCATTACGCATGTCTGGTGGGGATCATATCCATGCCGGAACTGTAGTAGGCAAGTTAGAAGGTGAACGAGAAGTCACCCTGGGATTTGTCGACTTACTTCGTGACGATTATATTGAAAAGGATCGTAGCCGTGGCATCTATTTTACCCAAGATTGGGTATCCATGCCGGGCGTACTCCCTGTAGCTTCGGGAGGTATCCATGTCTGGCACATGCCCGCCTTAACCGAAATTTTTGGGGACGATTCCGTTCTACAATTCGGCGGGGGAACATTGGGACACCCTTGGGGAAATGCACCCGGTGCCGTAGCTAACCGAGTTGCATTAGAGGCTTGCGTACAAGCTCGTAATGAGGGCCGTGATCTCGCTCGTGAAGGTAATGAAATCATCCGTGAAGCTACTAAGTGGAGTCCAGAATTGGCTGCCGCATGCGAAATATGGAAAGCAATCAAATTTGAATTCGAGACAATTGATACGTTGTAAATAAATGCGAATTTTCAAAGTTCTTTGCTCCGGCACCTATTTAAAAACGATTATGAGACATATTGATACTAGGAGTATTGGGAAATAATTTTTCTTCCCGATACTCTTGGTACCTCAAAACAAGATTGGTGTCTAAATAAAGGAAAGCGCGTGTTTTCAAATTGCAAATCCGAGGGTTCGAATCCCCACCAATTCATATGAAAAAACTACGAGATGAAAATTAGTAACCTGATGCTACACCCAACAGTTGACTGGATCATTCAACTTCGTCTAACTTCATCATGTGTGATTTGGCAATAATCTAATGTATTGTTGCATCCGCCTCGTTGGATAATCAAAATTATCCATCTAAAATATGATTAATTCGATAGATAATTAGTCAATTTCCAATTTTATTTTTTTGATAACTTGGAGTTGGTCCCGATTTGCTAGTACCCGCTTCAACTGGACAAAGACTCTGCCGCCTCGATAATATAAATAAATTTGGGATTTGTTTGTTACATAAACTAAAGAAACGAATGAGGAGATTTTTACGTCTGTAATAAATTGGTTTGAAGATAAGCGAAAATTTGGCGGCTTAATTGGGGCTTTTATCGAAGAAGCTACGAGAAGCTCCGCCCCAACTGAAATAGATAGACGAATAAGCGTTAACGCAAACAAGGGATTATGGGCTCGGTGTGATAACCGTGGAAATATGCTTCATGTAAAATTTTTGAGACAGAAGAAAAGTGTTTGTGAAGAACGCGGCTATCACCTTTCAATGAGTAGTATGGAAAGGATCGAACTTTCAATTGACCCCAACACGTGGATTCCCATGGATGAAGACACGGCCGCAAGAGACGTTTTAGATTTTTCCGATGAGGATTCTTATGAAAATCGTCTACTTATTTCTCAAGAAAAGACGGGTTTAACCGATGCTGTTCAAACAGGTATAGGATATCCCAATGGAACACTTATTGCACCTGGTGTTATGGACTTCCATTTCATGGGGGGAAGTATGGGTTCTGTAGTGGGTGAGAAGATTACTCGTTTAATTGAATATGCCACAGAAAGGCTTCTGCCACTAGTTTTGATTCGTGCCTCGGGGGGAGCGCGTACGCAGGAAGGAACGTTAAGCTTGATGCAAATGGCTAAAATTTCTTCCGTTTTGCAACTCTATCAGACTCGAAAGAAATTGCTTTACATAGCCGTTCCTACCTATCCGACTACGGGCGGCGTTACCGCCAGTTTTGGGATGTTGGGAGATATAATTATTGCCGAATCTAAAGCCTATATAGCATTTGCCGGTAAAAGGGTAATTGAATAAACATTGCGCCAAAAGATACCTGACGGTTTTCAAGCAGCTGAGTCTTTATTTGATAACGGGCTACTCGATTCAATCGTTCCGCGTAATCTTTTGAAGGGTGTTTTGAGCGAAATTTTTGAGCCTTACTTATTAGTTCCTTACAATAAAAATTGAGAAGGAAAAAAGAAAAAATTCAATTTGCTCCGAATTTTATTGATTGTGTTCCCCCTAGATCCGTATTTTTGCTTTTCGCCAAAAAGATAAAGAAGTAAAGTGCGGGATACTTTCTTTCTGTCGGTGTACTCCTTTTTTCCACGAAGAATTCTATGAGACAAAATATTCTCATTATATTAGTTCTTCAGATTAGAAACCCCTTTCTTTTATGGAGCAGAAGGAATATCATTAAGTACTAGAAGGAGTAATGGGACGGAGATACATTGTTGTATAAATACTTTTTCTTACGAGGCAATTTCACCATGACAGCATCTTATCTACCTTCCATTTTTGTACCGCTAGTAGGTTTGTTGCTTCCAGCAGTTGCGATGGCTTCCCTATTTTTGTATATAGAACAGGATGAAATTCTGTAATATCTTTCTTTCTTAAGATGAGCTAAAATTGAGTAGGTTTTAAACTCCTAAATTAAATTAAATATCTACTTCTAGTCAAAACCTAATCGGGGTGACCCTTGTTGACAGATACCCCCACTTGATTTTTCCGGTAGTCAAATACTACCGTTAATAGTGTCACAATCTATGTCTCATTCCCACTTCCTATAGAATTGAGATATAGATTGATCATTTGTGAGTAAGCTAAAACATTATATTTCTAATCTCTAGAGTTGCTCGCCTACAGGTTTGAGCTGTAACTCAGTTCTTTATCACCGGATGCAGATCTATGAAACATAAGCGGGAATAATTAATAAGCTGCGAACCAGAAGGGAAAAGGAAAAAAGTAAATCTGGTGTCGAAATTAATCCAAATCCATTTATTACGCAATTTGAGGAAATAATGATGAGTTACCGCCCCAAATGTATCCAAGTAGAGTTCATAAAAGGATCACGTACTTTTGCAAATTTGTGTTGGGCCTGTATCCTTGTTTGCGGCGCAACAGGTTTCTTACTGGTGGGGTTTTCTAGTTGCATCGGCGAAGATCTGATCCCCAGACTTTCGTCCAAACAGATTGCATTTATTCCACAAGGTCTTGTAATGTGCTTCTATGGGATCGCCGGCCTATTTCTCGGGTTATATTTGTGGTGTACTATTTTTTGGAACGTGGGGGGCGGATACAATTATTTTGATAGGCGGGAAGGTATATCTTCCATCTTTCGATGGGGCTTTCCCGGAAAAAACCGTCGTATCCACGTTCGAATCATACTAGGAGATATTGAAGCAGTTGGTTTAAAAAGTCAAGAAGGTTTTTTTCCAAGCCGGGTGTTATACCTAAAGGTACGGGGTCGACGAAGTATCCCTTTAATTAGAATTGGCGAAAATTCGACTTTGGAGGATATGGAAGAAAAAGCTGCCGAACTTGCTCGCTTTCTACGTGTATCAATCGAAGGATTTTGAAATCCAGTCTAAAAATAATATTTATTGCGAGGATCTTTCGCGGGGTAGTGTAGCCCAAGGGGCACCGAGGGAGTAAAAAAAATAAGTTTGGAGAGGTTCTAGAAGAAGAGGAGATAGCTTACGAAACAAAGATTTCTTTCCGACGAGTCTTCTATTTTGCAAATTTTCTTCTACTGGTTGATGGGTAATTAATATATGAAATCGTGTCATTGGAAACGGAAAATTCTTCGGTGGTTTTTCAATACCCCACATCGTTCTTCGGATAGAGCTTATGAAGCTAGTAAGCATCTACAGTCTGATTCACTTTTTTTCACGCAACTGAAGTCATTATCCTCAGCAGCAGGGGATTCGTCACGGGCCCGAGCAGCTTTCAAAACTACGGTCTCCAAAAAATCTAGATATGTAATATGTTGCAGTCTTCTGGAACACAAATTTAGCCTATTTCTTTCGGGAATCCGAAGGTATTCAAAGGTCTTTTTCCGAACAGAGCAGCTGCGATCGTTTTTGGCGAAGCGCTGCAGATCCTATTTTCATTATGCGAACGATTATCCGATAGAAAGTTGCTTAAATACGCTTCTGCACAAGCTTTTCCATATTATGATTCCCAAAAAAATATTTTCAGGGTATCGTTCTAATTATTACATGGATAATGAAGCGGTCGATGGGGGAAGAGGAGTCAGTGGTTTATCGGAATATGAACTCGAAGGCGATTCTGCCTCTGCAAGTGGGTTCATTTCTTACAAGTTGAATACTTTGGAAAAAATGAATAGAAAATTAGCTTGGATCGAAGCAACTTCAAATGATTTTAATTTTCGAGAAAAAATTTGTTCCAGACAAATATTTCCCTTTCAAATTAAAAAGAAATTGATTGAAGAATCGCTTCATTGCGAATTAGCAGTTTCTCGCCACAGTCCAGTAGCTTACGAGTCAATTAGTTTGGTGCCTAGGTCTGTAACTCGGACCTTATCCAGGTTCAAGGCGGAATTGACAAATCGATCAAGTTTATTAGTACATAACGATTTTGATCTAGCCAAGAACCAAGCCTCGGTTTCTCTCCGATACGTCGGATTTTTTTTTCTCCTCCCCTTCTCGTTTCGAGTCGCTCTAGAGAATTGGTTCTTGGAACCCTGGATTAGGGGTTGGTGGAACATACTTCAAATTCAAGTATATCTAAACCCGTTTCAAGAAGAAAAGGCTTTGAGAAAGCTCCGAGAAGTAGAGGCGTTAATCTGGTTAGACGATGTGATTCGCAATTTAGCAGATACGCAGTTGCAAAATTTTGACGCGGATGCGCGTGATGAAAGTACTCGATTAGCTATGATGTATGACGAACCAAATATTCAGCTATTACTGCAGCTAGCAACCGACACAATTAGCGTCGCTATTTTATTTCTTGTCATTATATTGGGACGAAAAAGACTTGCGGTTTCAAATTCTCGGATTCAAGAGTCATTTTATAGTTTGAATGACACAATGAAGGCCTTTTCCATCCTTCTACTGACTGATTTATGTCTAGGGTTTCACTCGCCCCATGGTTGGGAAATACTAGTAGAGTCTTTCTTTGAACATTTCGGGTTGACTCCCGATAAATATGTAATTCCTCGCTTTGTCTCAACATTTCCAGTTATTTTGGATACGCCGTTTAAATATTGGATCTTTCGTCATTTGAATCGAACATCTCCTTCGATTGTAGCGACTTACCATACAATGAGTGAATGACAACCATTCCTCCAAAGTTCTAGTTAGCAAGCTATCCCCTCATTCGAAATTGCCTCCTCCCCTACATTCATTATCGTTTGCCTGATAAAATAAATGTATAAAAGAAAAGAATTGGAAAAATAATAGACTTCCCGGGATTACGCAACGTCACAGCTTGTCTGTACAAATATTTAAGACTAATCATCGACCTATGCAACCAATAATTACAAATAAATGGATGAGAAACTGGTGGATTTTATCACTTGCAGCATCGATCAGTTTTGGCGAATTAAGCTGTCCATCTGTATCAAAAGCATATCCGATTCTTGCACAACAAAATTACGAAAATCCACGTGAAGCCACAGGTCGTATTGTCTGTGCCAATTGTCATTTAGCCAAGAAAACCGTTGATATCGAGGTCCCGCAATCCGTTCTTCCCGATACTGTATTTGAGGCAATTGTTAAGATTCCTTACGACACGTGGATAAAATAAGTACTGGCAAATGGAAAAAAGGGGGGTTTGAATGTCGGCGCCGTCCTCATTCTACCCGAAGGATTTCAATTAGCTCCTCTTAATCGCATTCCAACCGAAGTGAAAGATAAATTAGGAAAATTATCATTTCAAAGTTATCGACCCGGCAAGGAAAATATAATTGTAGTAGGTCCATTACCGGGCAAGTTATACAGCGAAATTGTATTCCCGGTCTTATCACCAGACCCCGGCACCAATAAAGAGGCGCATTTCTTAAAATACCCTATTTATGTAGGGGGGAACAGAGGGAGGGGCCAAATTTACCCGGATGGTAGCAGAAGTAACAACACGGTTTATACCGCTTCATCAACAGGAAGGATAAAAAAAGTTGTTCGAAAAGAGGGAAAGGGTGGGTACGAAATTACCATCGAAGAGTCATCTGAGGGTCGTGAAGCAATTGATGTTGTACCTCCTGGTCCCGAACTCATTGTTTCAGAAGGTGAGTTCGTAAAAGTGGATCAGCCGTTGACTAATAACCCCAATGTTGGCGGATTTGGTCAGGGAGAAGTAGAAATCGTACTACAAGATCCCTTGCGGGTTCAAGGTCTTCTAGCTTTCTTTGCGTCAGTTGTTTTAGCACAGATCTTTCTTGTGCTTAAGAAAAAGCAGTTTGAAAAAGTTCAGTTAGCAGAAATGAATTTCTGATTACACACTTTTACTGAGGACCTTCCCCTCGCAGCTAAATAATTTAACTCATTGTTATAGTGGGTGTAGTAAAAATTTGATTTTCATTTTGCAACTTGATGGTTTCGGCGTGATATGTAAGGTAAGGAGCTAGCAGTAAGCCAGTTTGCTGTGTTTAAACAACCGGGGGAGGAAGCGGCTTGAGAGTCACTGGAGTAAAGTCATACCTGGGGGACAATTTGAGTGGAAGGCATGGATAACTTCGAGAATGTTGGCGGGGTCGGCACCACCAACATTTTCGAAGTTATCCAAACGGTTCGATTTCCCCGCCGCAATCAAATTTTCTCTTCCATTCATGTTCTTAACTCGACTACAAGAGGTCCCAATTAGTCATTGGGAGATACAACAACGAAAATGGAAGAAATATGTTAAAAACAAAACGTGATGTGGACTACTTTTACTGAAAACGAAAACCCCTTCTTTCGGTTTGTCGACATATTAGACGTTATTAAAAAAATCGCAAGGTAACCCTCTCAATTATTGATGAAGTTTTTTACCTAAAGTTTTTCAGAGCTATATACTAGAATATTAGCTTTTTTTTTCCCCACCGTATCAATTCAATATGTTTAAAAATACATATATTTAGCAACACATGGTGTAATTGGAAACACTCTTCCAGGAATCATACTCCATTCAACCCTCACCGATTTTTTCAAAATAATAAAAAAGACAATTTTGAAAGAGGGGGTGGATCGGCTCATTCACTTGAAAATGAGACGTGCTGTTACGTAAAGTCCTAATACTACTAAAGACAAATACTACGTCCAGTCGTCGAGTCGCATAAAACTACTGTAAAATCAATCCATTTTTTTATTTTGAGAAGTAAAAATAGGCTGAATCAACCCATTTTTTTTTCTTCTCCTTATTTTTAGTTAGTTAAAAAGAGAAGAAAAAACGGAAACTTCGCCTGTGAAATTCGGTACAACTTTCCCGCTTAATCCGCAATTGAGGCAAGAAGAAGTATTCGCCGACTATTCACCGATTTACACTTACACCCATTGTTATCGAAGAGATGACCCTAACCCCGAATAAGCTCCGTAGAAAAATACGCCCGACGAACCTATCACAAGTGTACCGGCTACAGTACCTACCAACCGCAAAGGAACCCTTCCAGTGGTATTTGTCATCTGCCACGCCTCCTTTCCGTTCTTTTTCTTCATATCTGTTAACCGGCCGTGACTTTAGACATGAACGGTCACAAGTAATTGGGATCTTGATGTATTGCAGACAATTCTGTCTAGTTTCTAATTGAAAAAGTAATTAGAAGATAGAACGGCAAGTACGAAAATCGGCAATAGTCCCCGATAAAGGCTTGTACGATTTGGCTCCACGCTCTGTTTATTCGGATTTGGTTGTGTCGTAGATTCAGGGCTCGCTAAAAACTATCTCTGAATGAATTGCATAGCTGATATGGACCCCAAGAAAAAAACCGTAGGTACAGCTAATCCATGGACGGCCAACCATCTAACAGTGAAAATCGGATAAGTTTTATCTAAAGCCGTTGGTTTCTCCTAAAAGGATTTTGTGAATGCATCAACTTGTTCTAGCGAGTCGAAGCGGCCTGTTATTAAAGGAACTTCTTGTCGACTCTCTGAGAAGTATTCATTTGGGCGGGGGCTTCCAAAAACGTCGTAAGCTAAACCTGTACTTACAAACAGCCAGCCTGCAATAAACGGGGAGGGTATAGTAATGCTGTGAATGACCCAGTATCGAATACTAGTAATGATGTCGGCGAAAGGGCGCTCTCCTGTATTCCCAGACATGTTTAACTCCGTATCTATCTTGTAATACTAAAAAGACTTAATTGTTTCCCGAATAAAGGAGAAGAGGTCAAAGGAATGCAGGGAAAAGATGCGAAATGCATCAACAAAAACAAACCCCTTTGAATGAACGGGAATTAATCCAAATTAGGTTGTCACTTCTATACCGGGGGTATACTCAAAATATACTGGGTCAGTATAGCTACTTCACGTACGATGCGGCAAGGTTACTTACGGCTTGGAAAATTGTTAATTAACGAATCGTCGCCAACCTAACCCTAAACTAAAATAGAACCCGGCTTTAAACCGATTTAGTAAACCTGTAACTTTATGCTTGCTCGATTCCGAGGGGAGGCAGCTTAAGCTCGTGTCGGGTGGAGGAGTCTCTCTCTGCTTGGAGATAGAGATCCCCCACCCGCTCCTTTAAGCCTTTCCTTCCCTTAAGGTTAGAAACAGCCCACTTAACTATCTGGTCTTCCGTCCATGTTTCCTTCCTACTATGAGCTTCTTCAAGTTCCGGATACTTCTTAAGAAAATCCAGAGTACTCTCCTCTTCAGGGAGTGTTAGACGAGGACCTCCTGTATCGTTTGCCTCTTTTGGGTCTTCTCGGATGGATAAAAGGTCAGAACTCTCCAGACTGTCGAGTGTGCCGAGATAATCGACACACTCAACACTGTCGACATCTCCTGTCTCGTTTGCATCCTCCTCTCCTGTCTCGTTTGCATCCTCCTCTCCTTTCGCATCCTCCCCCACTCTTGGGTCTTCTCGGAGGGAGAGAATGTCAAGCCTCTCGGGCCTATCGACACGGTTGGCACTCTTGACACGATTGGCTTCGTCCACCGTCTCACAGCCTCCTCGTTCCCATTCCTCTTTGTCCTCCTTAAACCCGGGCCAAGGACTCGCCTCCATCAGAGATCGCATTGATCCTGTTATCTTGTTCTTACTTATAGGTTCCCCCTCACCGAGCCTTAATCCTTGCACCACTCTCCCACTCGCTTTTCTCCTTATAACAACATCGCGATAACCCTGTGACCTTATAAAGTCATCTAGCGCATCCCCAAAGTGGTTAAATGAGATAGGTTCTATCCCATTCTTGTCTACATAAAGGATATAATCCTCGTAGAGGGACCCGGGAAGCGGGACCTTTTTCGCTCCTAGGCGGCTCTCGGCTCCCGGAGCATATTTCACCTTCATAGTCACCCACTCTATTAGACCGGAGCAGTCCGCCCCGCCTCCTGTTAAATCGTTAAAGGCTTCTACACAGTGGCCTATCCGGGTCCTCTCGGGCGGCATTCCCAAGGCCCAATTAACTAGCCCGCTGGCGTCCTTTTTGAGCCTTTCAATCAGGAATGGATTACGACGTGTCACTGTTCTGGGCGTGTGTATATAGAGGAAGCGCCTCCTCCCACCGCTAGATCGGTCCACGTCTGGCCACTTCCAGTTGGCTGTAAATAGGGAGTGGGCGCAGGGCTTCACCGACATGGCGGCCCTCCCTTTAGCTTCTAATGTGACCCTTTCGTTGGAAAGCAACTTCTTTAAGATGCTGGCGGCCGCACAACTCGGCTGTCGAGTTACGTCCGGGAAGATAAGTAAATTCTTACCCTCTATGAGGGTCAGCTCAAATCGATTGGCTATTCGGCTCACATCCATGGTCTCACACCTTCCCCCCAGAATGTGTTCTAGTAGCTCCGTCAGGGTCGACTTCCCCGTGGCCCCGGGCCCCCACAGAAAGAGACTGAACTGCTCTCGAGTATCTAAGGTGAAGACTAGCCTCAGGAATGCTCTCAACAAGTTTAGCTTTAGTGTGTCTCCGTCCATCAACGTCAGGAGGAAACTCCTCTGAGTAAGAGTCATCTCTGTACACATATCCAGCCTAATGTTGGCGTAGCTCGTGCAAACCCACGAAGGTTTGGGTGGGAGTAGCTGCGGCCCTGATTCGTGAGGGACGAGGACCCCATTAGAGAAAGGGAGCCCCGGTTCCTCAGTTCTGGCCCGCTTCAGAAGTCGGCGCAGGCGCTCCTCCACTGACTTAAGAAAATGTTGTGAGCTCATTCTCCTTCTCTGGGCTCGCGTAAACGCGGTCCCCATCTTCTCCATTTCCTCTTCAATCATATTGAGCATTCCGTAAGCCCCTCCGGGCGGCCTACCCCACCTTTGTTCTCTGTATTCATACCACTGCTCGTCAGGGAGCAGATAGGCCCAGGAATCCTGGAATTGTTGGGCCAGTAACTTCCCTACGTGGGCGTCCAGTTCAAGGTCCGACTCGTCCGTGCCCTTGCCCTCGCTCGCTTGTCCTTCGGCTCGCTTCTCGAGTATCTGTAGTAGATCAAACTCCTTTTCCTCCTCAAAAGGAGGGCTACAGAGATAGCGCGCTTGAAAGAGTAAGGTCTCTCTTTGCATAGACCGGTTAGTCATCACCTGCTCGTGGAGTGTGTTCCATCGGGTGCCCTTCAGGATAGGCGCCCGGACTTCGGTTACGTTGCTTCCTTGGGTGGGCCAAAGAGGTAACGGAAACACGCCCACCTTGGCCAGGGGGGTCCTTTTATAGACTTCACGACCCTCTCCCAGGATGGTTATTCTTCCGTGAAAGAAATACTCTACACGGGTGCCCGCTAAACACAGACAACTCTTAATAGGTCTCTCCTGGAGGAGAAGCCCTCGCCCCCAGATATGGAGGCCGCCTGAAGGCGTACTTTCTAGTATGAGGGGGCTTTCTTCCCCCAGATAGTCCTTAATTGCACACGCTACAAAGGGGTCGTCCACGTCTATAAGGCTAATTCCCTTTGGGAGCGACCCCACCTCCAGGCCTATGGAACCTCTGGGATGGGGAGCCCTGACCGCACAACCCTCGACTAAGTCATCTAGTTGGACCCTTTGCTCAATCTCTTTAGGAAGGCGCTGCTTCCCCTTCTGAAAAAACAGGTGACACCCGCAGTTCAGGAGGTCATCGAGCAACTCAAACTCTAAAGGCGACAGCTGAATCCAGTCTGGAGCCGCCGGCTCATCCTCTCTTTTAGTAATCATTATTCACCTCCTTCATAACTTATTGTGACCGGTTAATGGAACCCCATACAGAAGGCCGCCGAAAAGTGGACAGGCACAATTTTTACACGCCGCTTAGGATCCCGCTGCCGTGCCTTTCTCTCCGCCTCTGGGATTCTTACGTATCGTAAGATCATTCCTGCTGGGTCATCCTCCAGGTGGTCGGTGGAGGAAAAGCCCATGGGTGTTACCAGGGCCCTCTCTAGGAGTTGGGCCTGGTGAAGTATGTGGGGCGCTTTGAGATCCGGACGGTCAAACTGGTCATAGGCCTCGGCTACGCCTCGAATGCGGAACGTTTTTGTAGCTTTAGAACCCTGGTGAGGGATGAGGCTAACCTCAAACATCTTATCGGTATTCTGAGGTCCTTCGAACTTCCCGTACTTGCCTACCAAAGGTATTTGATATGTCTTTCCGTTTGGAAGGGTCAGAATCATCTTGTACCACTTTATTTCAGACGATTGCAGAGGAAGTAGAACCTGATCAAGCCATTGGGAAGTAAAAGAGTATGCAAAACACCTAAGGTTGGATGAAGCCGATGGCCACCGAACTACCTCGAAATCCATTCGCAAGGGATATTTCGATCCACCGGACGAACTTCTTAAGCCGTAGTAACCCGTCACTGTGATGACCTCTTCGGGAGCGATTACGTAGTTATCGGCACCAGATAACGAATTGAACCACTAAGACGCGACTTTTCCGAATCAATAAAATTTCAAAAAAAAATAGACCTAATTGTGTCTAGCTTAGCGGAGATTTGAGTAAACAACTTTGACTCAGGGACTTGGGGTGATAAACTACTCAAGAAAGTTGTATACTAACCCATCTGCTAGATAATTTTGTATTCAGATATATGCTCACTTCATTAAGCTACTTCGCCTTTCTGACGCTCGCACTAAGTTTTACCCTAGCTATATTTATCGGATTGAACAAGATTCAGATTCTGCAACTCACTATTTCTTACTGTCCAAAAAAAAGGGAGGGAGGACAGGGATAAAAATAAGAAAGGATCTTCCGCGAACAGCGCTTACTAATCCGTCGCACTTACCAACGATTAATTATTAGTTGATGCGCAAATGTACTTTGGTAAGTATTTGTATCAGACATCTACAAATTGAAATGGTTGAAGCATCACTATCCGGAATTGTGTTAGGCTCGATTCCGATAACCCTAGCTGGATTATTTGTAACTGCATACCTGCAATACCGACGGGGCGATCAATTGAATATTCGATGAAATTTAGTTAAGAATCGGCTTACCCAAGATAAGAATTTAAGAGAAGGGAGGGAAAAGAATTTGAAATATATCTGCCAAACCCTTCTCCCCACCTCCCCGGTTTTTTTTCCCATCCAAAATACTGTTTTGGGAAACAAATAACAGATGTGGGAGACCGCTTTTTTAGCGACGACAATTAGTTATACATTTTACTCTCAGTGCACACTGGTTAAGCAATCTTCGAATAAGTGTTTAATAGACACGCCCTGTAGGATTCGAACCTACGACATCGGGTTTTGGAGACCCGCGTTCTACCGGACTGAACTAAAGGCGCCTTTTCCTGGGAGGAGTCACTTCAATCTCCAAGGTGAAATTGCAGCACCTCCTCCCCCCCTGCTAATTAATGCATGTATGAAAAATAGGGATGACGGGATTTGAACCTGCGACATTTTGTACCCAAAACAAACACGCTACCGAGCTGCGTTACATCCCTACTAAATTTTATTTGTAATTAGTTCTACCAATTCTCTGCTATTTGATTCAACTAATTATAATCTTCCCTTACAGATACTGGCTACCACCGAAGAAGGAGTTTATTTTCTGGCAGGTCGTTGCCCTCCCCCCCCCCTCTATTCAAATTGACTCCTACTCTTCCTTTTTTTATTGTTTCTTGACCTGGTATCGTTGGGGTCGGATACACGGAAATAATTAATTCTCATTTAGTCGAGATGTGAACAATTGATTTGGGTATATCAAGTCAAGTGTGTTATTCCTGAGAATAGAATTAAGAAAGAAAAAGATAAATGAGGGGGGGGGGGGGGGGGGACAATAAAAATTTGAAAAAAAAAGGAGAATTCTGATGCAACATGTGAAAGTATATCTTTCCACGGCCCCTGTCGTAGCTACAATATGGTTTGGCTTACTGGCTGGTTCACTAATAGAAATAAATAGATTTTTTCCTGATGCTTTATTATTTCCGTTTTTTTAACTCTGACTTAAGAAGCTGCAAAAAATCAGACGAAGCAGAGGGGAGGGGGGGGGCAAGAATTTTAACATATTGTGACACACGTAGTAATACATCAAGTCATTGATGAAAAGAAAGTGCCTAAATTTTACCCTTCATCGGTAAAAACTTCGTGAGTAGTCCGTTCATTTTGTTATGGATCTACGTGCGACCTCCCCCCCCCCTCTTTTTTGAAGAGAAAGGAAATCAATTAGAATACATTCGAGTCAATGGCCAGAAGTAAAGATGTAAGGGTAACCATCGCTTTAGAATGTACAAGCTGTATTCAGAAGGAGACTGATGGTAAATCCACAGGTATTTCACGATACACTACACGTAAAAATCGTCGCAATACACCCACTCGACTAGAATTGGAAAAGTATTGTTTGTACTGCCACAAGCATACTTTGCACAAAGAGTCGAAGAAGTAAAAGATATTTGTGGTTGGTTTGGAAGTAATCGATATCAACACTGGTATGTATCGGTAGTTACAAAAAAAAAATATCATGAATAAACTTAGACACTCTTCCCGTAGACGTTCTCCATCCATTCGTTCCGATGAAACTGTTGATTACAAAAATACGAGCCTACTTCGTCGATTTGTAAGTGAGCAAGGAAAAATCTTATCAAGACGAATGAATAGATTGACCTCAAAACAGCAGCGTTTGGTAGCTACTGCCGTAAAAAGAGCTCGCATATTGGCCTTGCTACCCTTCTCGAATAACGAAAGTTAGACTATTTTCATAAATTAAATTCTAGGAGATTTTTCAATATTGCAAATACATGTTTTCCACGGAAAACATGTATTTCAAAGTAGTCTCCCCGTTGGTTGGGTTAAACCAATATCTACGAGGGTAATCTGTCTTTCTGCCCGTTTCTCCCCTCTTTTCTATTTTTCGCTGTGAAAAATCTGCAACTCGATTTGATCTCTCCGCCTCTCCATCGAAAACGACTTGGAGAGGCTTAAATTTAACGCCGTCGATCAAACTCTATTGTTGCTAACTTGTTGTATGAGCAGAGAAAAGCAGTAAGCATCTAAGATAGCTACTTGAGCGAGTGTCTTGCGATTCAACAAAACTCGATTTTCGTACAAACTGTGAATCGTCGAACTGTGGGTAATTCCATCTTTCCGCGCTGCTGCATTAATACGAGCAATCCACAGACGGCGAAAGGCCCTTTTGCAATTATTTCTATCTACATGAGCGCAAGCTAAAGCTTTTTCTCTCCGCTGTTTCGCCATTCTAAATAACCTTGAAGGAGCCCCCCGAAAACCGGATGCGGAATCAAGAATGTTTTTGCGATACTTCCGGGCCACAGATCCTCGTTTTACTCTGGTCATTATACGTATAGCCTCGCAAAAATACCAAAATTTTTCAATAGAAAATCTATTGATTTGTTAATTCCTCTACTTCTTTAAATAGTTTCACTTCACTATCTCCTAGTTAGAAATGTTAATATAGGAAAATACGTGGTGACACCGTCAAAGCATTGCTATTGAAATAATTCATTGAAAATTTTCAAACCTCAAAACAGATTTATACTTCTTTTGTCAAGTGTAATAACATTAGATACCAAGTCTTTCTCCAGCTAGTTTTTGCCTGACGCCCTTTTAAAGAAGGTGTCAGGCATAGCACCTTTATTATCTTTTCCGTTTATATCTTATGTGAGAAATAGAGATTCCGGTGGCGTTTGCTACTCCGGCTTTCCCTTCTGTAAATACTCATATCTCAACTTTCTCGCCAAAAAGCAAGACGTTGTACCGAAAATGTTACAGATTCCGATGTTTCCGTGGTCAAATTTTATTGGCAGTCGGATCCCCCCTATATACCGGAGTCTAAACTTGTCCCGAGGTGGGATAAATAAAACTACTGTTGGTGGTCCGCACGATCCCCAATATTTGACTCAGCCCGGTAAGGTTTTTTCAATTGGATTTCCTATTTCTTAGGAGAAATCATATGTATAGTGTAGTAGCGGTATTTTAGGCCGGGGGTTGGCGTGATGGCTGACCCGTAACTGCCAAGGTAGAATTAGCGGAGGTGTGGAAGTTGATACCACCAGCCTGACTTCGCTTAATAACTTAATTTTATTATTATTGATTTCTTTCTACCGTCCCAAATTGAAAAGATCGGGTTCGCACCGACTTCAACCACGAATTGCTATTTTCCATTGAAACAGGTGGATTATGAATTTCTTCCTACTTCATTTGGTAGATTATCTTGTGACATAAATCTCCAAATAGTTTAGGTTCCCGATCCAAACAAGTCACACATACACCCTAGTACATACTCCCCGCCGTTGGGGACACCCCCGAAGAGCAGGGGATTTCGTTCCACTCCCCAACAGTTGTCTCGCTTTTCTAATAAGTTGCTGATTCGTTGGCACGCTCGAAAACGCAGAAGATTTCTCCGGTTTGAAATATTCTCAACCAGTTTAAAAAAAAAAATTGTTGCACCTCTACACCCAAAAATTGATCTTTACTAGATTCCTTGCCGTATTAAAAATAATTAAGTAAACCCGCTTTTTAAGTGGAGCAATAACTACCTAGATTAACAGACGTTAAACTACAGAAAAAAAAATCCACTTGTGAATCTCAAATAATTTTCACTTAGCAAATCCTCAACGTGAGACGTTTTCCAATGCCACGAGATCCGCTACACCGTAATCCTGGGCTTCTTCAGCCGACGAAAATACATCTCTTTCCATGTCTTCGGAAATTATCCACAAGGGTTTACCAGTTCTCTGGGCGTAGACTTTGGTTATACAATCGCGTAGTTTCGATGCTTCTTCCGCTTCCATGACACATTCTCCAGCTTGTCCGTCGTAATATGAACTAGCGGGTTGATGAATCATCACCCTGATTAGATAACTCTGATTAAGTCTAACCGTACAAGCAGACATTTCTGCATACGGCTGCTAATTTAGACAATTGGCAGTTTAATGCTAATAAACCCAATTTGACTTAGGCCTCAATTTTGTGTTTGCGCCGCAAACACTTTGTTATCGGTCCTTCGCTGCTGTCGTACTACGTATGGAAAATAGTATTGTGCGATTCTGCCATCCTTCCCTTTAGGGTACTATGATGGTTCCGTCACCCCTTTATGTCCGCAATCCCAAAGTTTGATATGTATAACCTCGATGGATAAAGGAAGGAATCAACCTCTTTCGAGTCCTAATTTTTTTGTTCTACCAAAAATAGTTGGGATTTTAATACATTTTGTAGACCCGATATTTTATATGACTTATGACGCTAAGATATATTTATTTTAATCAACAGAGAATTTAACACGAGTTAAAAAATTCTCTTGATTCCATTTACCCTTTTAATACTTCGCTGTGTCACTTCTGGATATGTATAGAAAAAATTACCAAGTACTAATTGCCATGCTACTGTTGCCTAAATCTAGCGAAGGCAAAACCCTAATTCACACAAATCATTGGCGCCAAGCGTGGGGCAGTGCTATACGTCTAGTAATCTCCCCTCCAGCCAAAATGGAAGATCCCATCGAAGCAGCGAGTCCCATACAAATGGTATGTACATCTGGTACAACGAATTGCATCGCGTCGTAAACAGATATTCCGGCTAATACCGCCCCACCGGGGGAATTTACATACAAATACATATCTTTGGCCTGATCTTCCCCATTAAGATACATCATGATACCGATAAGTTGATTGGCAATCTCGTCATCGACCTGTTGACCTAGAAAAAGAAGCCTTTCTCGATAAAGCCGGTTGATCGGGGTAGGTTCGTGCGATTCACGTCCCCCCCTCTGAAACCGTGTAGGTATCGTTGGAAACATACGGCTCTAGCGGCTTCTACGCGAGAAAATATAAACAGAATGAAGAAGTGATGGGTTTTTTTTTCCCATGTTTTCAATTCTGCCCGAATTAGTCAATTCCGCTTTTTTCTTCGTTCAAGTTTGTCTGGCCCTTTTTTTCACATCTTGAACTACGTTGTAACCGGCAGTTGGTGCATTGACTTTGCCAAAATATTTCCCCCCGCACCAGTACATTTCTGTTTGACATTGAGGCCTTTCGATACAAAGAATCTTTAGGCTCATCTCCTACCCCGAAGGAGGAAATTCCGACTACCACTCGCACATATAGAACAAGCAGTTTCCCTCTCCCATTATTTCATTTGTTCCCGCATTTCATAGGTTTGAAAAAATCAATCTGTTGAAATATATTATATTTTTATTAATGTTTCGCACGTATTTTTCTTACGATTGATCTCTGGAATCGAGTGATTGGGGCCTAGACGACCTGTTCATCTCAACTAGCCATGGATTCCGATAGCTAACACCATCATCGGCAGATTCAAATTCTCTCACGCATTTGATTACTGATAGAGTAGTCGATTTCAAGCGAGGTAGGTACAAATCGATCGGATACAAAATGGCGAAGACAGGTTCCACCAGGCTCGACATACCTAACGAGTCGCACTATACGTCAACCCGAACCGCATCCTCTTCCCCAGGTAGTCGAAAGGGCACTTTTGGAACACCAATTGGCATGTGAAAATCCTTGAAACATTTTGCAGTTAACTCCGATTTGGGAACGTAAGTAGCAGCTTAATTGATAAAGATTAGCTTGTGTTACATTATAACACGTCTGACCAAGACGGTATGGATCAGTAGATCTCTCATTCTGGTAGATATTTTCAAATTAAAAAAAAAATTCAATGGGACCAATCCCTACATTGTTACATGGGGAATGAAAATGCTAAAATATCCATGTCTCCTCCCTTCTTCAGGGAAAAAGTTGCTGGCTTCTTCCACACAGCTACGTCTGTTGCACAATTGAATAAGTGAAACGGGAATAGACAATAAAAAGAGGTCTTTATTGAATATTTTTAAAATTGGTTCCTACTGCCTATCTCGTCTTAATCAAAAGCCAGACTCCTTTTTCACATGTTTAGTACAGCAAACCTTATGTCACTTTTTTAGGATATGATCTTCCATTGCGAGAAAGTTACGTGGTGATCATTCATCTCCAATAATCAAGAAAGGGGTTTGTCACGGGTTTGCCTTGGTATCGCGTTCACACCGTCGTATTGAACGACCCCGGTCGGCTAATTTCTGTGCATCTGATGCATACTGCTTTGGTATCTGGCTGGGCGGGCTCGATGGCTTCATATGAACTAGCTGTCTTTGACCCATCCGATCCTGTTCTTGATCCGATGTGGAGACAGGGTATGTTCGTCATTCCCTTCATGACTCGCATCGGGATAACAAAATCGTGGGGGGGTTGGAGTATCACGGGAGATACTGCAACGGACGCAGGTATCTGGAGTTACGAGGGCGTAGCCGCAGCTCATATCATACTATCGGGTTTGTTGTTTCTAGCCGCTATATGGCACTGGGTGTATTGGGATCTGGATCTGTTTCGCGACGATCGTACGGGAAAACCATCCCTGGATTTACCTAAAATATTTGGAATTCACCTATTTCTTTCGGGAGTACTTTGCTTTGCGTTTGGAGCGTTTCACGTAACTGGTTTATTTGGTCCTGGTATTTGGGTCTCAGACCCATATGGATTAACCGGAAAGGTAGAACCTATAGACCCATCTTGGGGGGCCGAAGGCTTTGACCCATTCATTCCGGGCGGAGTAGCCTCGCATCACATAGCAGCAGGAGTGTTAGGTATACTAGCCGGATTGTTCCACCTCAGTGTTCGTCCCCCCCAGAGGTTGTACAAAGCTCTACGCATGGGAAATGTTGAAACCGTGTTATCTAGCAGTATTGCTGCCGTCTTTTTTGCTGCTTTTGTGGTTTCCGGAACCATGTGGTACGGCTCCGCCGCCACTCCGATTGAACTCTTTGGTCCCACTCGCTATCAATGGGATCAGGGGTATTTTCAACAAGAAATAGAAAGACGAATACGATCGGGCGAAGCTGAAAATCTGAGTTTATCCCAAGTTTGGTCCAAGATTCCAGAAAAATTGGCTTTCTACGACTACATCGGTAACAATCCCGCAAAGGGTGGATTGTTTAGAGCCGGTGCAATGGACAACGGAGACGGTATAGCTGTCGGTTGGTTAGGCCATGCTGTTTTCAAAAATAGGGAAGGACATGAGCTGTTTGTACGCCGTATGCCGACCTTCTTTGAAACATTTCCCGTCGTTTTGGTAGATGGAGAAGGTGTCGTAAGAGCTGATGTGCCATTTAGACGGGCGGAATCAAAATACAGTGTTGAGCAAGTAGGTGTAACCGTAGACTTCTTCGGTGGAGAATTAGATGGTGCCAGCTTCAGTGACCCTGCCACGGTGAAGAAATACGCTAGGCGCGCCCAACTAGGCGAGATCTTCGAATTTGATCGCGCCACTTTAAAATCGGATGGTGTCTTTAGGAGTAGTCCGCGGGGTTGGTTCACTTTCGGCCACGCCACATTTGCTCTCATTTTTTTCTTCGGTCACATTTGGCATGGTGCAAGAACTTTATTTAGAGACGTCTTCGCTGGCATCGACCCTGATTTGGACGCCCAACTTGAATTCGGTGCGTTCCAGAAGTTGGGAGATCCAAGTACCAGAAGACAAGCTGTTTAGAGGATTTCCTCCTACAGAAACCGTCGAAGTCAAGAAATGGTTTTTTTTTTCACAGTCCAGCTAGTGATAGTGATACTGACCGGATCAAAAAAAACCGATTGAAAAATATGTTTTATCAAAATTTAATGAATTATTTTAACTGAATACTTTTAACCACTTTGAAGTTAAGCTGAAGAAGGGAAATTTTACTCAAGTAATACTCTTCCAATTAGTACGAGAGATATTTTTAAAAACACCAATTTACCACCTAATCCATGGAAGCACTGGTTTACACATTTCTGCTGGTAGCCACTTCAGGTATAATATTTTTTGCCATTTTTTTTAGAGAACCTCCCAAAGTGCCTAACAAGGGTAAATAACAAAATATCCTTCCATTACAACAAATGAAATAGACATCTTTATCGCATCGACGATATCATCAATACAAACAAGATGAAATGCATTAGAGACCTTCCTTTTCAATTTTTGAAAGGAAGGTCTATCGGTTTGACTAATCTTCATGTTCTTCGAAAGGATCTCTTAGTTCTTCGGACGGTTGACCAAAAGCGGTATATAAGGCATAACCAGTAAAGCTAACAAGTGAACGGGATGGAAAAATAGCGACCAAAGTTGCGGTTTCCGTTGCCATGTGACCCAATAGATTTTAATTCTCACCCAGTATACTAGTATACAAAGTCAGCAAATTTCAACCAATTGAGCAGGCTCTATGGCTACAAAAGTTATTGATGAAACTCCTAAAAATAAACCAAGAATCAGTTTTTTAGGAATGGTTTTGAAACCGCTCAACTCAGAATATGGAAAAGTTGCTCCCGGTTGGGGAACCACTCCACTGATGGGGTTTTTCATGGCTCTATTCGCCATATTTCTAGTGACTATTTTAGAAATTTATAACTCATCCGTCTTATTGGACGGTATTTCCATTAGCTGGTAGAAAGGCCCCGAGCCCCACCGATGCCCCAGCAATAGCTGGGGACTTGGAAGAAAACATCGAGAATTAAATCGAAGAGGTAGTTGAATCGCGTAAACTTCTTCTTTTTTTTTTTATTTTTAAAATATTTTGGCAATACGGGTGTGTGATTCGTGGCAATTAATCCGATCTAATGAATAAGAAGTTCTCTATTTTATTTATTCAAACAATAGTTTTTATACAGTTGAGGTCTGGCCGGGTAGCCGTTGAATAATTACTACCCGAAACGCAAAAATATGTATCTATTGAGAAGTATCAAACTATGATTAATTTGCACCAATTTACTGCCTAAATTTCGTGATGAAGTTGTTACCTTATACTATTGATTCGATACTCAATCGAAAAAAATTTTTATAAAATGCTTCTTAATCAATCCTTCCCAAATTCTGGAGGTGAAGGAAAGGGAAATATGCGGGGCATCTACCGGTTCGTGTAATTCCGAAGTGGTGAAAAAAGATTTGGTGCCCATCGGGTCTTTTTGGACACCAATGAGGTATTTCATCGAGATGTAATAAAAATCTAAGGTTTTTTGAGTATTTAACCAATCAGATTAGAACGAAGTAACCTCTATTTACTTATGTATTTCACTTTTTCATTTTTAGGGATAAATACGTCGATAAGGTGAAAAGATTTCCCAAGACGCTACTACTATTGGTTCTCAAATGAAGGAATAGAGGCTAACATGAGATTGAGGCGAAATTCCGAGGTTTTCGGAGCTGAATCATCGTCCCCGACCTGTCTATCGAGAAAAATTTGAAAAGAAAAACGCCGGTGGGGGATTTAACGCTTTTCTCAATGGAATGGACGATGCTCAGAAAACAATTTCGTTCAAGCTGTGTGAAAGAAAATCTTCATGTACAGTTTATGAAGAGGGAGTCGAGGAGGCTTACCTATCTCGCTAAGGTATACGATTGGTTTGAAGAGCGTCTTGAAATTCAGGCAATTGCTGACGATATCACTAGCAAATACGTTCCTCCACATGTGAACATATTTTATTGCTTGGGGGGAATCACGTTGACCCGCTTCTTGGTTCAAGTAGCTACCGGTTTTGCTATGACTTTTTATCACCGTCCGACTGTTACAGAAGCTTTTTCTTCGGTTCAATATATAATGACTGAGGTAAATTTTGGCCGGCTTATTCGTTCTGTTCACCGTTGGTCAGCAAGTATGATGGTATTAATGATGATTTCGCATGTATTTCGTGTCTATCTAACAGGGGGATTCAAGAAACCTCGCGAATTGACTTGGGTTACTGGAGTGATTTTAGCCGTATTAACCGTATCTTTTGGCGTAACTGGATATTCGTTACCCTGGGATCAAATTGGCTACTGGGCTGTCAAAATTGTAACAGGTGTACCCGAAGCTATTCCCTTGATAGGATCTTCATTGGTAGAATTATTACGAGGAAGCGTGAGTGTCGGACAATCCACATTAACTCGTTTCTACAGTTTACACACTTTTGTATTGCCGCTTCTTACTGCCGTTTCTATGCTAATGCATTTTCTAATGATTCGTAAACAAGGTATTTCGGGTCCTTTATAATTTATCCAGAAATGAGCGCGAAACAAATAAGCTACATTTCTATATTAAATAGAATTCTTCCTTCTGCTCCCTAAACAGATTGTTGTTCTGTTGCCGCAACTAGTTACAGATGAAAAGTTACTCAGCGGATTAAATTATCGTCTCGAACTACCGGGATAACACGGCCGAGACACTGAGAGGAAAATTTTGGATTATGGGAGTGTGTGACTCGTCGCAAAATATGTAGGCTATGCAGATATCAAGTTGGATACTGCTGCTGTGTCTCCCCTCCAACTTTTCTTCGGCGTTAAGAATCGAAACCTGGATGTAGAAGCATCTTTCTAAAACTCAGAAAGTTGTTTGGAGAGCTTTCCCCATGATCGAACCAAAAATCTAAAAAGGCCTCATCAAACCCCAAATCTCTCCACATATTCGAGACTAGGTGGAATTTATTTTTATACGGCTTTTGAGACGATGCATACATTTCTTCTGTATCGGTTGCCAATTTCTTGCAGCAATAGCCGCCGGGGTGAAAGAAACGATCTAAAGAGGTGGGTAGCCGAAGTCATAACGAGTTGAAATTCTATATGGATCGTAGTTCTCGAGTATCTAACTTAAATTAAGTCAGGAATGATACAATACGTAATTTATAGGATGCAAGATAATCCGCGAAGCTTTGTTCTAAACTGAAATTATTAAGCTGATTCGGATGAGAAGCTACGCCGCAAAATAATTTCTTTTCGCGTTTATCCTCGTCCTGTCCTGTTTATCCTCGTCTTGTCCTGCAAGATAAGATGGAGCAGTGAGGTATATGCTCGAGCCGTATGGGAAGAAATTTCCACGTTCGATTCTTACGGGGGAGTGAGGAGTCCATCCCAACAACAAAAAAACCTGACTTGAACGATCCTGTTTTGCGGGCAAAATCGGCTAAAGGTATGGGACATAATTACTACGGAGAACCTGCTTGGCCCAATGATCTTTCATATATATTTCCTGTAGTAATCTTGGGAACCATTGCTTGTACTGTGGGACTGGCCGTTTTAGAACCATCAATGATTGGTGAGCCAGCAAATCCATTTGCAACTCCTTTGGAAATATTACCTGAGTGGTATTTCTTTCCCGTATTTCAAATACTTCGCACGGTACCAAATAAATTACTAGGTGTTCTCCCAATGGCGTCGGTACCTGCAGGTTCGTTGACCGTCCCTTTCCTTGAAAATGTCAATAAATTTCAAAATCCCTTTCGGCGCCCAATAGCCACAACAGTCTTCGCAATTGGCACCGCAGCCGCCATCCGGTCAGGTATCGGAGCAACTTTACCCATCGAGGGATCCCTAACTTTGGGTCTATTTCAGTGTTTTTTTCCCATTTATTACAAATTTAAGAGATATTCAGATCCGGTCTAGGGAATAATTGCTACGGAGCAATATTTCCCTAGACTCATCTGTTTTCCAGTGGAAAATCCCGATTTTTTTTTATTCATTAGGTAATCAATTTTCTTTTGTTTACGTTGAAGTAACAGAAGTCGACCCTAATTTTTCACCTCTTTGAAAAGTCTTCATTTTATTTATATCTATACCGTAATTAGTTCTCATTTAGTCACTTTCGATATTTTTTAGACGACATCTGAAAGACACTTTGGTTTGAGAAGAAAGATATGATTTGGTTTCTAGCGCTTTTATTGATTGAGACTTAGTTTCTTGCTGGGTAATTCTTTGGCGAAACGTTCCCACAGAGCTTTAGACACCTGATCCACAGATTTTTGCCCAAAATTTCTTATTTTCGACAAATCCTCTCGGCTATAATTAAGCGAATCAGCAATTGTATGTATCTCGGCCCTTTTAAGACAATTAAAAGCTCTGGCAGGTAATTCCAGTTGGTCAATAAACATATTTTCGAAAAGCTTTCCCTCCAGTTTGCACGTGTTACCAAATTGCAGTTGCAAAAATGGTGATCTCGTTGAATCGGAAAAATCCTCATCATCCTCAAGGAAAGAGACGTCTCTGCATTTTACGCTCGAAAAGGGGGTTGACAAATCTATCAGTTTTTGAGAAGCTTCACTAAGTGCTTCATGTGGTGTCGGACTACCATTAGTCCATATCTCGATGAATGATATTTCTTGCGTCGCTCTACCGTTTCCAAAGAGATGGATACTATAATTTACGTTTCGAACAGGCATAAAAACAGCATCAATTAGAAATTGTCCATCTCTGCATTCATTTGAATTTTCTATACGATATCCACAGTCTCTTTCAATTTTTAATTCAATATTTAAAGAGATTGGGTGGGTAATAGTAGCTATATATTGCGAGTTGTCAATTGCTTTTACGCGAGATGGTAGTGATGTATCACCCGCAGTTACTTCTTTAGGGCCTGTTACAGATGAAAATGCCTCCCAAATATCATTGGAATCGCTTTTAAGCACAATCTCTTTTAGATTAACTAAAGCATCATGTATTGTCTCTTAAATACCCGTTATTGTGGAATACTCGTGCACGACTCCATGAAATTTTGCACGCGTTATCCTCGTTCCTCCAACCTCTTGCGGCGAGGCTCTACGCATGGCAATTCCCACAGTACTGGCTTGGCCTCTTTTGAAGGGAGATACGACGAAACGACCATAATGAAGCCGCTTACTTTCTGTTTTTGATTCTAGGCATTTCCATTGAATTCTCTGGGTAGAGATTGATGTTTCGTTCTCGAGCATACAGAAGTTTTTTCCTCCTCTTTTAATGTGGCTAATTACTGGTTAAACACGTCTTTTTCTAGGAGGTCTACAACCATTATACGGCATAGGAGTCACATCACGTACGAAACTGAGGATTATGCCGCTTCTGCGAATAGCCCGTAAAGCCGTGTCTCTTCCCGGTCCGGGTCCGCTCATCATAACTTCTGCCTGTTTCATGCCCCGGTCCATCGACGCCCGAATTGCATTTTCCGCTGCAGCTTGTGCAGCAAATGGTGTGCTTTTGCGTGTTCCTCTGAATCCACAAGCACCGGCGGAACACCAAAGAATTACTTAACCTCGAACGTCCGTAACGGTAATGATAGTGTTATTAAAACTCGCCTGGATATGAATGACTCCCTTCTGAACTCCGCGTCTCCCCTTACGTGAACGAATTTTTTTTGATTTATTTGACATAATTGATTGATTATTCATATTGAAAAGCTATGGTTAATAAATATTTTTGTTCATACTCAACTTTTTATTACCCCTGCCTCTGCTTATGTTTTGAATTGCAACAAATTACCATGATTCGTCTACGTCTACGAATCAATCGACATTTTTCACATATTTTCTTAATGGAAGCGCGGATTTTCGTATCTATAACCTTGAATTAATTGGATAAATCTATTTATGGATTTTATACACGTCCCCTTCCTCTTTCAGTCAAATCAAGATAAGAAGTTGGACAAATGAGTAACTGCCAAAAATCTACACCGATACTGAGATCTATTGACTATTGCTTGTATGCCTGTTTCTGAGGCGATAGATAATGCGCCCCTTGGTAAGATCATAAGGACTTAGTTCGGCTCTTACCCTATCTCCTGGTAGTATTCTTATATAACTGCGTCAGATCCTTCCCGATATGTGAGTCAAGACTTGGCATCCATTATCCAAACACGCTCAAAACGTGGCATTGGGAAGAGATTCTGTAACTGTACCTTCCATGTCAATGAGATTCTGTTTCTTTATCATTCGGAATAAATAAACCTCCTATATTACTTACAGGTTTCTCTCAAAATATTTTTATGATTTGTTCCAAAACGTAGCTGTTGAAAATAAATAACTTTTTGTTTACTTCCTTTTCAACTGCCCAATTACCAAATATGGCGCAGAATTTCCCCCCCAGTTTTATTTCGTCGGGCTTCCCGATCTGTAATAAGTCCATTAGATGTCGATAAAATTGCGATTCCCATACCCCCAAATATTTTTGGGATTCTTTTACAATCAGAATATATTCTTAGGCCAGGTTTGCTAATGCACTTGATAGCTGCGATGGAAGGTTCCTTTCCCCTCCCAAAATATTTTAGCCTGATATCCAAAAAATTCTTTCCGTTCTTTCCGTGTTCCGCAACGCTTTTTATAAAACCTTCTTCCAGTAAGATTCGTACGATACCTCTAGTCATTTGAGTAGCAGGTATTCTAGTCATAGCTTTCCTTTTCGTGTTTGCATTTCTTATCGAGGTAACTGTGGTGGAAATAGCGTCATTATTCATGAAATATCAATCGGTAGTTATTGCAGTTGTTGGTACCGAAGTAGTTCCTAACGTTTCTCTTTTCTTTTTGAACGAAATTGGGGCTCAAGCTGTAAAAAAAGTTCTGTCCTATCTACTCATCTTTATTAACCATTTTTTCTTCTTCAACTTAATTTTATATATTAAGAAATAGTTTCTATTTGACAACTATTAAAACACACATTTTTGTGAGGATTCAGTTTCCCCAAGTTTGAAGAAGCAGAAGTTGACCACCCGTATTAAATTCATTCATTAGTTGTTGCAACACTTCAGGGGCTAACGAGACTACTCTGGCAAAATTATATTCCCTCAATTCTCTTGCTACTGGACCGAAAATCCGAGTCCCTCTCGGATTCCCTTCCTGGTTGACGACGACGGCTGCGTTGTCGTCGAAACCGAGGACCATTCCATTGTGTCGTTTCATTGCTTTCCGAGTGCACGCTGCCACCGCCCTAACTACTTCCGATCTTTTCAAAGACATGTTGGGGACGGCTTCTTTGACTACGGCAACAATAATGTCGCCTACACCTGCGTATCTGCGGTTGCCGGTTCCTAGCACCCGAATACACATTGACTTGCGGGCTCCGCTATTGTCTGCTACATTTAAATAACTTTGAATTTGAATCATTTTGTATCGCTAGTGAAGGGAAGTAGTAAATATAGTTATATATGTATTCATGTGACTATATATATAACTATATACATAGTTACATACATATCACATTTTGACAAAGAAAGTATATTTGATCCACACCACCCAAATGGATAGGGGAGGTGGGGAGAAAATAGAAGTTGCTGATGTTGCAGCGGAAGAATTAAATTACCGATACCACAACTTCGATAATATCGAGGCAGGAATTAATAAGATATGTCTGCTGTAGAAATTGGGTTTCAAATACTGCTGTCGACTAACCGTCACAATTGTTGAGTTATTTAAATAATTTCCCGACTTTTTCGTAGAAAATTAATTTCATTGTAAAAAAAAAAATTGATGGAGGGGGAAACATTAATGATTATTGGTACCACACGTTTGCCTCTTCAATATGTTGGGAAGAATTGCAGGTATTGCCTCTTACATGGGAATATTACTATTCCCCCCACCGCCTCAAAAAAATTAAAATTTCTTTGAAATTACTAATCGGGTAGATATAGGCATCTTGTGAGCGGCCATCAACATAGCAGTCTGAGCCACATCTTCCGATACTCCACCTAATTCATAAATTATTCGACCGGGTTTGATGACCGATACCCAGTATTCTGGAGATCCTTTGCCTGAGCCCATACGTGTTTCGGCTGGTCTCATGGTGATCGGTTTATCGGGGAAAATGCGTATCCAGAGTTTACCACCCCGACGCGCGTGTCGCGTTATTGCCCTTCTCCCCGCCTCTATTTGTCTAGCTGTAATCCAAGCAGGTTCCAGCGCTTGAAGTGCAAATTTTCCAAATGAAACTACATTGCCTCGACTGGCGATTCCCTTCAATCTTCCCTTATGTTGCTTACGGTATTTAGTTCGTCTGGGGTTGCAATCGATGCTGACAAAATTTCTGCATCTCTGCTGCAGAACCGGATGTGGAAGTCTCCTTCCAACCGGCTCCTCGTAACTCCAATACTCCTTGTAACTTCTGGCAAATCAATTAACTGCTTGCTAGCTTTTATGTCGCTTTATTCGTTTTTATTAAGTTATTCCCGAGAAGCAATTTCGGTACTATTCAGCACCAAATTTACGGGCGGGAATGGGCTTTTTTATTGTCCAAGTCTTTTTTTTTTCCAGCCCCAAACCCATGAGCTTCCCCCGCCATCCTACTTGCCAGATTTCGTTATTCATGGACTAAATTATATTTGGAAGTTTCCTCGTTGTTTTAATCTTTTTGAACAGACGTTTAGGTCCTCCCTCTCGGCAACGGAGCTTTAGTACCACATTATGTCCCAGTTTTATCGAGTCAATGTTCTCAGTAGTAATTGACTTAAAGCTCTTTCTCAACTTTAATCGTGCTGCATCACGTCACCTTTTGAGAGTTAGGCGGTTAACCATACGACTAGTTGTGAGGGAAAGAAACGACTTGAAATATTTAGGTTCCCCCGAAGTTACCGTGAATTAATTTTGTTTTCAGCTTTCCTAGAGACAAGGTTTCCACGGATGAAAAGTTTCTTTGCAACAATTCCTAATTTTGCTCCGCATTTAGGATTCGCTTACTTAATATTCATTGGTTGGCATAAGGTAGGGTTTAACTCCCAATTAGGTATTTTATTTTACGGGCAAAAAGATGTTTTTTAACGAGTCGCCCACTAAGCATAGCAGAGATTTTTCAAAACTTAGAATAAAAGAGATTGAAGTTGAAATAAGATGAAGCTATCCCACATCGAGATTTATTGAAAAGTAGATTTTTTACATTGCATAGGAATCACTGAGTATCTCGAAATATCCAAATCTTTATGCCTAAAACCCCATGAATTGTCTGAGCCGGGTGGTAACAATAACTAACGTCGGCTTTAATTGTTTGAAGGGGAACTCTACCTTCTCTAGCCCATTCGATGCGAGCCATTTCACTACCATTTAGACGTCCAGCTATTTGTATCTTAATACCTTTACCGTTGGTTCTTCCAACCATTTCGATGGTTTTTTTCATAGTTCGTCGAAAAGGAACTCTACTTCTTAGTTGCAAGGCAACGTGTTCCGCTAAAATTTTTGGTTCTCCATATGGTTGGGTAACACTAGTTAAGGTCACTCGGAGATTTCGATTTCCGAGTCCTAAAATGTTTCCCAGATCACTCTTCATTTGACTAATCCCCAAATTCTGTTCCTCAATTAATAAATCAGGAAATCCGGTATGTATATTAATTTGAATAAGATCTGTTTTTCGCTGGATTTCAATATGCCCAACTCCGCCGTAGTTAGAAACATTTTTCACATGTTTCTGAATATAATTTTCGACAAAATTGCGTATCTTTCTATCTCCTTCGAGAAACTTCGGATAATCTTTCTTCTGCGCGAACCAGTAAGAATAATGTTTCTAATTTACACCGAGTCGAAAACCAAGTGGATGAATCTTTCGTCCCATACCTATATTCCCCCAGCTCACTATTAAATTTTTTTCTGTAACTTCTTCTGGTTTCTCAATCTATTTTAATTAGTCATCAATTTATATGCGTTTCTTTTTTCTTCACTTCCCAACAGACTTCGAGTTCGGTTGAATAGTTACTTTACACGTGGGTCTTTTTATTGGGTAACCGCGCCCTTGAGCTCGCGGACGAAACCTCCGTAAATACGTGGAGTTATCTACCCAAGCTTCACTAATGAACAAATCGGATTTATTTACTCCAAGATTGATACTTGCATCTGCAGCCGCGGAAAGAACCAGCTGCGATACAGAGTAACATGCTCGATAGGGCATGAATTCGAGTAATACAAGTGCTTCTTCGTACGAACAGTTTCGTATCCGATCAATAATACGTCGCATTTTGGCAACTGACACACGGACATTCCTTCTTCCAGCTTGCGCTCCTAATTTATTTATGTTTCCCATGACATATGATTTCCTAATTATCGCCGAGATCCTTTATCGTTTTTGGCATGTCCCCGAAAATTTCGGGTGGGTACAAATTCACCCAGTTTATGACCCACCATACGATCGGTTACGTAAATAGGTAAATGCTCCCGCCCATTATGAATGGCAATTGTGTGACCGATCATAATAGGGACTATTGCAGAAGCACGAGACCAAGTCGTAACTAATTTTCTCTCTTTTCGTATATTAAGGTTTTGAATTTCCCGTATTAAGTGATTGGCTACAAAGGGACCTCTTCTTGATGAACGTGCCGTGGACAGCTACTCCTTTCCTAATACTTCCATTTATCAAGAACCTCTACGTCGACGAAGTATAAGGGGGTTACTACACCTTTTTTTACGACTCCTTCCTCCAAGTGCGACGTGTCCCCAGGGGGTTGATGGCTTTTTTCTACCGATCGATGTTCTACCCTCTCCCCCTCCGTGTGGATGATCCACGGGATTCATAGCTGAGCCCCTTACTTTGGGTCTTTCTCCTAACCACCGCTTGGACCCCGCTTTCCCCAAACTTTTATTATTGATATCTATGTTTCCGACCCGGCCTACACTAGCTAAACAATCTTGAGGTACTAAACGAATTTCGCCGGAAGGTAATCTTAGTGTAGCTAGTCGACCTTCTTTTGCAACTACTTTCGCTACTGCACCAGCTGCTCTAACTAATTATCCGCCTTTTCCAGATTTCAGCTCTATGTTATGTATAGTAGTCCCTAAAGGCATTTTGGTTGAAGTAGATCCTCCTGACGTGTCCTTTCATTGATAAAGGTCGACTTGGGAAGACCCCTTCCCAAACTGTACAAGCCCCTTTCAGGGCATACAGCTTTTTGGATGCAGAAGAACAGAGGTGAGATATCATGTCGAGGGATACAAGTTCACTCAATTTAATCAACACTTGTTGAAATAGGGGAAAGTCGTTTTCAGCCCCCTTTACTACATCTTTGGCTTCTCTCTCGGTTGCCCGCACCTAGCTTTTCCAGTATTTATCAGGAATTTGGCAACAGAATTGATGACTTTGATGATTCGCGCCAACACTGTTTCATGTTCGGGATAACTTAGGAAACTTCTTTCCCTGGCATTTACTTCATATAATTACGTCTCCTCGCATTTTTTTTGTATGTCACCTTACCTTGTTTGTAGTTTCGGTATTGCCTCTGACCGTCAACCCGAATTGGTTTATCTCTTTTCCACTTCCGGTATGGTATGTGTAAAAAATGCTTCCCGCCCCGCTTATTGTCCCAATTTTGAAACTATTTTTACGTTTCCATATTATCTTACCCTTGCAATTTAATGTATTTTCAATCTTCATTAAATTTTGGCACATGCTACTGTCCTTTGTTGATTACCCAACAAAGTTTACTCCTAAGTTTCTCGCAACTTCGAAATAGTGCTGGGTTTGCGGGTCTATCCTACAACCCAATCGATTAGTCTCTGAAGACGCAAATCATCTATTCAACTCGCGCTCAGAGGTAAGGCATTTCCTACTGAAATAGATGCGTTGGGACCAGATGTAATGACATCTCCAATCTCCATTCCTCGTGCATGCAAAATATATCTCTTCTCACCATCTACGTAATTGACTAAACAAATGGATGCATTGCGGTTGGGGTCATACTCGATACTCCCTATTCTTCCAGCAATATCCAACTTGTTTCTCTGGAAGTCAATTTCCCGATACAGACGCTTATGAGCGCCTCCCCTGTGTCTACAGGTTATTATTCCCGTATTGTTGCGCCCATTTCTACATATTTTGCCGTGAGTTAATCTTTTACAAGGTTTACGTCCCTTTGCTTTCACGAGACATGGGACGTTTCGGTTTTGGACACTCGGGGTATACGTTTCATATGTTTATATAGCCATACCTCTTTTTCCTCGTTAAATAAAATAATTTTTTTTTTCAGGGAGAAGCGGGAGAATAAATAAAAGTCTAAGTCTGACTTAGAAACAGCGGAATAAAATAATTTTTTTTGAGCCTAACAATCATTTTTTTTTTGTTTGTGGAATTAAAGTTTAACTTACTTACTCTTCTTCCGTTGCTATTTGCTATTCGACTACTGTTTGTACCTTCTACCTTGACGTCGAAGAATTGTTCAATCCAATTTTTCATTTCAGTTTTAGTTAGTTTTGAGTCTACTTGAAAAGTATATTGATTCTGCTGCAAGAGACGAATAGACTTTTCAGTAACAACCTGATTCTTCGACTTATCCGTAGTATCCCTCTCACTTTTCCTCCCATTTTTGGGGAAATAAATATAATATATATTATATTCCTTTTATTTCCCATCAAAATCACTCCTGTATAGTTTACTAGTTTGTTTCTAGTTTCTCAATTCATTTTATCTCATTAGTAATGATCTTCTTTTTGGTCATGGTTTATTACATCATTGCATCCAACAGGAGTTGAACCTGTGAATTCGCCAATTATGAGTTGGGTGCTTTGACCGTTCAGCCATGGATGCACAAAATATTTATTTCTTGGATACCATATTATAAGATAATATTTGTGCCTATCGGGAACGAAGAAAGTTTCAATTTGTCTCTTCCGCCTGTCGCATGTGCCTATCAAAAGCTGTTGAAAGTATTCCGTTGAAAAAAGAAGAAGGACAAACAAGCAAGAAGGAATTTGAGACGAAACTCCCTGGCGGGAGATAGAAACAAATGATGAGGGATTCCTCGAGAAGTTAACAACTATTCTTTGCATCGAGTGATTCTGGATTTTTTAAGAAAAAATGGATTTGAGACATACACGAGGAAGGTTCTGGGAGCAATACCAGTTATGACTCTCTTCCGAACCAGGAGCCGTGTGAGGTGAGAATTTCATGCACGGTTCTGAATGAGCGGAAAGACCGAAAATCTTCTTTTCGACTCTGACTCTCCTACACCAGTCGTTGCTTTTCTTTCCGTTACCTCTAAAGTAGCAGCTCCAGCTTCATTTACAAGACTCTTCGGTCTAATTTTCCCATACTTATCTAATGAGTGGCATGCCGCGGTGGGATTATTAGCTACTTTTAGTATGATATTAGGAAATCTAATTGCCGTTACTCAAAGAAGCATAAAACGTATGCTAGCTTATCCTTCTATAAGCCAAATTGGATATATCATGATTGGGGTACTTGCTGCAGATTCGGGGAACGGTTATGCAAGTATGATAACTTATACGTTTATCTATATATTCATGAATTTGGGAACTTTTGCTCGTATCACCCCATTTGGTTTACGAACCGGAACTGATAATATCAGGGATTACGCGGGATTATACATGAAGGATCCTGTTCTAACATTCTCTCCGGTTTTACGTTCACCATCCCTAGGGGGTATGCCTCCACCATCCGGTTTTTTCGGTAAACTCTATCTCTTTTGGCATGGATGGAAAGCTGGTTCGTACCCATCAGTTCCGGTGGCGCTCGTTACAAGTGTCATTTCTATCTATTACTATCTAAAAATAATTAAATCAATGTTCACCGGGAAGAGTGGGAGGAGCGACACACCGAAAACTTCTAGACAAAATTCATTAGTTTCTCCATCAATTTCGATTTCGAAAAATTCTCTTGAAATAGTTATGATCATTCGTGCAATAGCATCAACCCTATCGGGTATCTTCATAGATCCCATTATCGAAATCACACGGAATACCTTCTTTTAGACCCACTTCGAATTGTGGTACGAAACTTATTTTTTTTTTTATTTTTTCTCTTCAAATGATTTGTATTAAAAGCTGGTTCCGCTATCCCAACTAGTTCGTCTATGCAACTTACGAAATAGTTATATCTTCTTCGGGAATTGATCCTGGCATTCTCCTATCTAGCTTGTACTTGTCTTCTCGCACCCAAAATCACTTGCTAGGAAAATGATCCCTTGTCTATTCCGGAGGAGATATAAGTATTTCCGCGCAGTGCACAGCTGGAGTTGCGCAGTAACAACCCACGCCGTTACATCCAACCGAGTATTTAGGCGAAAAGAGAATGCCCCCCCCCCCTTTTTTTTTATCTATTCATATGTTATTATTTTCTTGATATTGGTGAAAAGACTTGCCTGTGAGACAAGCGTGGCCTTTTGTCAGGCCGTGAAAAAAAGGTCTCTGTACGAGGAGGGAATCGAACACCGGTTTAGAGATGATTGAGTGCGGGCGGGATTCGAGTCGAACCCTTGGCCATAGTCAGTATGAACTGGAACCTTACCACTACCCGAAGAATCAAGGTTTAGTGAATAATCAAAGTGGATTTCGTTTCAATCTCAGTGGAGTCTCCCAGTTACTAAATCCGGCAAAAAGGAATGAAAATTCGGTTTAGCAGTTGACAGGACTGGAGATATATTCGTACAAT